GGTGCTCCTTGAGGTATGCCTTTCCGGTGGGTTGTTCCTTTATCTGTCTTTTCCATCCAGTGCCCGCACTGCGTCAGAAAATCTTCGTCTTCGATCTCTCTTCGCAACGCAATAAAGAAGTCTAACAGTCTCTCTCGACATCTGTCTTTTAAGACATCGATCTCATATCTAGTTGCAGCGTTCGCTATGTTGCCTACGCCCGTCCATTCCTTGAAAGCTTGATCCTGCCCTTAGACTCGTTACCTTGTTCGACTGAACTCGTTGGCTCCGTGCTCTATTCGGTCGGAACCCTGTTCGAGAACCTTCTCTCATAGATTCCCTTCACCAAGTCATCGCCAGCAATCAGCTCTTATCCCTTGGTGTCAAAGGGCGAGTTTCTTTCTTGTCTTGCCCATTTTCTTTATTCTCATTGGAGATCTCCCGCGGCAAGGTTTTACACATAGGGCCAGCTGCTTTCTTTATCTCGCTTGCCGTTAGTCCGTCTAGCGCCTTTCGGTTGGGGTCCGCCCCGGGGGTTAGACCGCTTGGGTTATTTTTCTAGTATCGAAGGCAGTCAACGTGTCAGCCATTCTTCTCCTATTAGACTTGTAAATCCTTTGCTCTTTTTCCTTCTCTATTGCAGTTCTCTCCCTAGACTTTATTTGACAGGGGCGGAGCACTCTATCAATAAAAAAAAAAAAAGTAGCAATTCAGTTTCAAATGGTTTGAGCTTGGAAGCAACCTACTATCTATCAATAGGCGAGAACAGACTGCTTCGCCCATCTATTCTATTATGGCCGGCTTGAAGACATCAGAGGAAGACCATCATCTCTATCCGGGTACGATCATAGCTTCATTCATTCGTTGAACCTTGGGGATAACCATTAGCATTGAGGTCAATGACCACACCACCTCTATCATACATACGACATTACACGAAGCGAGAGTGCATGGTCAACACACACCTAAAGCACCTACGTTCCGCTTGCAGCCACAACCTAACTTGCACGAGATTCAACAACCGAAGCTACTGGTAGTCCCGAGGGGGCGGCATCCTCCTATAATAAATAGTTAGCAGTACTGAACGAGCGAGTCATCGGTCCGGGGAAAGAAAGGCCTTTGTTTATCTTACTCTTACTAGTCGCTCTATCTATTGAGCCGGGGAACTCCCTCTTTGCGAGCTACTTACTTTATCTGAACCCTCTACCGACAGATGCGCGAATTGCACTGGTCATTGCGCGAAATGTCCTCTAAGCCAGTCAGTCAATGGAGGGACCGGGGCGCTAGGTATTTCCATTCTTCTGGCCGTAGGTGTGATCAATGCCATTGAGCTTCGGTACTCTAAAATAGTAGTAGGAGTTCGCTTCTGAGTGAGCTTCCTTCCTTATGCTCTGGCCTGACCTTCACGAACAGCTTTAGCTTTCTTTCAGCTACCAACTTCAAAGCTTGATCTCATCTCTCTTCTTTTGCTTCTTTTGAAAGTCAAGTACTCTACTTGTTGGCATGGAAGGAGTTCATCTTGAATTGCCAGTACAGTGATTGGAGGTCTTCCTCACCTGTTCTAGTGACATAGGCCCATCCGGTCGAGAGAAGAGCCTTGAGGCGAAGAACCGCTTTAAGCCTATTGGTTCCCTTCCGTTCAGTACAGACAGAGTTCAAACAGAAATCTCTCACTCAGCAGGTGCCAATGCGCTGACGTAAGGACAGTAAGACTTAGGACATAGGGTACCAATTGTTGGCTGCTAACCTTCGCTTCAGTCGGTATAAAAAGGGAATTTCTATCACAAAGGTCGATAGTAGCTCAAAGGACGGAAGTCAATACTGGACTTCTCGCCCACCAGAAGGTCAAAAGCAGATGGAGCAGGGAAGAAGCCCCATTCGTTGAATATCTACCTCCCATTTTCGATTGACTTGTTTGATAAAGGCGAAAGAAAGCACTACTAGTACCAAACCAAACCTGCAGGCTATTATTAATGTCATACACGCATGCGGGCCAGCAAGGGAAGGATCGGATGAGTGGAAATTGCCATTGCCCTATGGTCTTCGTCTGGTGCACTTCAACGGATTACGGAAATCAGAGAAGAAGCTGAAGAAGAAGATCGTAGAATAGTCTTTGCAGTGAGTGTGTGATGAGTGCTGGCTAGTCTATGAGTGCATATCAGTCTATTCTCTGTCTTTTCCCTGGCCTGGCTCAGACTCGCGCGCTACAAGGCCTGTGACAGGTTGGATAGCCTAACGTACATTGCATGGGGTGGTGTCAAAGTGAGTTTTCTTGCTTTACGACAAGCCTCTGGACAAGGCTTCTCTTCTGACCGTCTTCCAGCTTGAATCCAATCCGAAGTGAAGAAAAAACGAGAAAGCAAAGAGAAAGCCTTCCACTTTCAGAAAAGAGCTTAGTTAGACTCTTCTTCGAGAGATCAGACGATTGTAGAAGACGATGTTTTCGTCTTCTTTTCTCGTCTTCAAATTGCACATGCTGTCGGGAGAGATTACCTTCTTGTTCAGTCTAATCCGATGTGAGCAGACTTCTCTATCTTCATGCCTCTTTCAGCAGAGAAGAAAGCTTTGGGACAGTTTCTGAGAGAAGAGGGTCAAGGGGGACTCCCAGAATCGAAGTCGTGTAACTATGTTTCTAAGCACATAACGTATAGGATAACTAAAAAGGCTTGTATGGCTGAGTTGAGTGGAGGGGCTAAGCGCTGCTGCATATTCTAATTAGCCCTTTCCCGTCCGTACTTTTTGACTATATGTAGGGAGGACCGCCTATTAGAAGGTCTTTTCTCTTTATTTCCATGCCACCTGTGCTGTGTAAAGAAAGCAGTCTCCATGAAAGCTATGCTATGCCTTTTTCTTTGTATTTGACCTCTCCCTATCCCTATACGCTGGCTGTATTGAGTGTATCGTCCATGTACGTCTAATCTAACGGTAATATTCGACTGAAGCGGATGGGGATCTATCTTTATCCGCCTTCGGGCTTTGAAAAAAGGCTTCGTACTATCCATCATATATAGATGGATTGATTGACTCGCGGCTAGGTGACTTCTCCTCTCCTTCTTGTTCCGTGATGTGCTACTTGACTTTCTTTATTCTTCCTCACCCGGTAAAACGCCATCTTTTAATAAGGCAATTGCCTACGTTCGAGCTAGTCGACTCCTTACTTCACTTCTTCGCAACTAAGTCAAATCCCTTAGGGAAAGACTGATTGGGTAGTAATGGCACTCAATAGCTCTAACAGAACATTGGATTCATTTCCCTAGTCATAGAATAGACGACTCGTTTTTCTTCTAGGCTGGATCTAAACGCCGCCTATCCTTATTTCAATCTCTCGGCCCTCCTATTTACCCTTTTGAGAAGGTTTAGCTTTACATTGAGAAGCAGGATACCTGCGTATTTAATGAGGATTCAATCCAGCCACAGGTTTCCCCATGACTAACTTGTTACGAACGAAAATCTCTCTTACGAGAGACGAAGAAACTAAGCTAAACAAGAAAAATCTTATTCCCTCCCTTTAAAGTACATAGCAGTTCCTTAACTAAACGGACATTCATTCTTTACAACCAAATGAAATTCGAAAATGAAAGGTAAAAAGCGACTCTTTATCCATAAAGAAAATGTTACCGTCTCCGTCTACTTGCAGAAAGCCGCCCTGGCATGGAATAGGAGAACCACCCTTTTCTATTAAGCCAAGTTTGACTGAATCTTGAAAAGAAATTTCTTTTCAAAAAGACAGCAGAGGCTCAATGGAGAATGACTCTTCTTTAGTAATCGGCAGGAATGCTTCATATAAATATCGAGCGAATCTTTGATTGGGAAATTGAGAAAGAAAAATTGGATCAAAGACTCGCATGACATGATTGTTGAGCAAATTGCTCAGTAAACAACAGCACATTGGTATTCCAACAATTTCGTTGGACCAATCTTTGCCATTTATATCAAGAATTGGACGATATAGGAAAGCTGATAGTAAATCGATCGCGTATTTTTCTACGATCAAAGAAGAAAAATCAGATAAAAGAGATTGTCGATCAATATTCAGCAAGAGAGGGAGAAAGTTCAAATATCTCAATTTATCCACTCTGTCCCAGCTGACAACCTCCGAATAATAATATACCATTCCTACCTCTGGCCTCAAGCCAAAGGATTTCTCATTATTGAACTTGTTACCAAAAGCTGCGTACATTATTTTATTCAGCACACTAGCGAAAGAAGTGAAAATTAGGTGGTCTTCCCTTGTCGGTGATATAGTGACATAATAATCAGGGAAGATCGAAACGGAAAAAAAAAGAATTGAGATATCAATTGGTCCCCTCCCCCATCTTTAGGGAATAGTTGAAGCTGAAAGGGGGAAAAGTGAGACTTTTTGGCCATCACTTCCGACTACCCGAGTTAATGATAGAGGCAAGAACACCTTCCGACCAGGCCTTACTATAACCAACCTCACAGATCCAACTCAATCTTTTACACCGATGTATCGTACTCTCTCGACCAGGTCATCAAAAAGACTGCTAAATCTTTCCGAAGTGAGAGAAGGAGGGAAGGCGCGCTACAACTAACATAACAGCCAGCTGAAAAACGTTAGCTAGCTAGGCTAGCGCGCAATGGCTTTCTCTGATTCTGATAGGGGCTCGCTTCTTCAAGCTCCGCCCAACCTATACAAGGTGTTGCTCGCTTTCTCTGAGCCACTAGTGGCTTCTCTTATGTAGTGGTCGGCATGCCTACGTGCTCCTCCTTGCCCCCCTACTTAAGAATCCAAAGGTGGCCTTTGGATGTTGTCGTGACCGCTTAGGCTTGGTTGATTTTGTAAGAAAAGAAAGTAGGTTTCTGGGGTTCATTGATTAGTACACCTCCGGTGCTGGTAAGGTCGGGACCGTGGTCGTCCGTCTCCGGTTTGCCGGCCGATAAGATCTCTGAGATTGACCAGCCAGCTGGGTTGGTTTGGCTATTCTTTTCTATTGAAAAGGAGTCAGCTGTCTGCGCGAGTCACCTTCTTATAGGCTCCGCTGGACGACACGGCATTTTCGTTCAAATATAGGCCGGCCGTACTTGTGATGGTTCCCAAGGATTCAATATGACCACTTAGGTCTACGTTGCCACGATATTGTTCTATGGAAGCGGGCGGGCAGAAGCTCGGCCCGGTTTTTTTGGTGTCGTAGGGGAGGGATTGACCTTTCTAACGCATATTCAGTCGTACCGGCATGGCCCCACTGATTTGTTTTCGATCAGAGCATCAAGCAGCGCAACCCGGTTCTACTTGACTAAGCCCGTGCTCCTCCAAGGAGGGAGTTTGCTTTACCCAACTCCCTTTTTGATAACAAGGCAGAAAGCCCCTACCGGACACTCATTAGTTTCGAATGAAGAATGAAGAGTGCCCTAGCAAGCACCTACTTCTATAAATATCAAAAAGCGAGACTTGACTAAACAAGCGAGAAAAGCCCTTTCTATCTTATTAGTCAAGCGTTAACGCGCCCCTGCAATCAAACTAAAGTGCTAACACCCTATCTATAGGTTGGGGCCTTTTCAATAAGGCTCGCGTAGGAAAATCCAATATTTTTAAGTTGGTAAAGACCCGCCCCTTGTTTCAGTCAGAATGAGTCCCCGGGACCCCGGGACATTGGCTTCCGCCAACAGTGAACTATTAAGGATCGCATCCCGCGCATATTCTACATTATAGCCTGCAACTGATTCAGCTTCCGCTTCTGGGAGATCAAACGGAGCTCGATTAGTTTCTGCTAGACGAGAAATAAAGAACATAACCAATACAGGGAACAAGGGAATACCGGACCATATCTGCTTTTGCGCCATGACAATCTCACTCGAATTACGGGGACCTACACATATTAGTACAGTATACCGGGGTCCCCGGCCAGAACCACACGTGCAAGTTTCCCTGCATGTGGCTCGTCCGTGCTTTTTGAGGCGCTGCCTGTGACTCAGCATGGGATAAGGGGGCGGAACTGCACACGAAAGTGTTCAGAGCATTGTCCGAGTGAGTAGGCAGCGCCTACCAAGCAAAGCTTTCTTGAAGAGGCTGGGCTGCTTCTTTTTCGGCGCCCGCCCTTTCTTTATTTAGATGTTGAGGCAAGGCAAGCCCCAGGAAGGGCATTTGGCGAGGAGCATTGTTTTGAGGGAGGGAAAGCGTGGTTGACAAACCACTTCGAGGAGGCCGACTGGACTGGAGTGCTTTCATCAAATGATGCATGTGGGCTGAGCCATTCCCATCCCAAGTGGTAGTCCCGCTGCGGCCTCTGACGTCCGGTCCGTCCGTCCCGTCTTATCGTGATTTGGCTATACTTGAATGTAGCCAGCCATGTTAGCTTCACATGAGAGCCTTTTTTCTAAAGGCTAAAAAGGCACTCATCAGTCAGCTCGGCCGCTTTCCTATTTCGCTTTTCCGCCTATTAATAGAATCTAATCGAATAGGTCCCGACGGCCCGCCTTTCTTCATCTATACCAGCTGCCGCGCACGAACCAATAGAAAGGATTTCAGCGCCCCTCTCTAGATAAGAAGCAGAACGCGCCATCACCTACAGCCCTTTCCTCTGCCGGGGACTTCCACGAAATGAAAACGGGCGGCATCGTCGTATGCTCAACTTTTGTTGCCCTGGTTTATATCCCGGAGTACTCCTATGGCCGATCTGTCACCCAACCTACTTAAACAACCTAAAAGCTTGACCCCGTCCCGTTTGGAGAATGACCCCTTATGGCACGGCTTAGTCAGTTATTCTCGCAGTTCAGATAAGATTCGGACCACCACTTCTCTGAAAGCATGGTTCTTGCCTCACTCCCCCCTTTGAGCTCGTCCATTCGTTGGGTGATCCCTTGCTCTCACGTTCGAGTGTTTGCTCGTCGTTTAGGCCCGTGAGTGAGATTTCTGCTCATTGCAGTCACCTCCGGGGTTCTTCGCACCTGGATAGTACCAGGACCCTTGTGCCCCGGCCCTTGAGCCGATAAAGCTGCCCGCCCTATGACCCACAACTCAAAATGAGCCTTGCGACGAGACGCGGACATTCCCCATGCTGCGGTTCCCTCCGGTCCGTTCCCGGGTTGGGTTAGGGGAACAGCCGAGCGATTGCCTTCGCGGATCCAAACGCGCTCACAAGGCGCACAATAAGAATAAGACCAATAGAGACTTCATAAGGGACCATTTGAGCTGCAGATCGTAATGCTCCTAGAGAGGCATATTTCGAATATAGAGGAGTCAAAGTTCCCAACAATAAAGTAGTTTATCATATCCTTCTATGAACCGTACGAGCACGTTCTCTGTCACCCCCCACCGCGCTTACGGCTCTCTACCCCAACCCAACCTGCTCTGGCCCCGGGTCCTTCCTTTCTATTCCTCGGTAAGCGGACCGTGGGAGCATGGGGGGGCGGTATCTGCTTTTTTTTGACTGATAGAAAGTCTCTCTCTTTTCTCCCTCCTGACCGAACTCGCCAAAAAAAGAAAAATAGATAAAGTTGTTCTTGCCGGGCGAGTAGCGTCAGAGACATCTTTATCTGAGGAGGAGGCTTCGTCGTCCGGCTCCTCAGATAAAGATGTTAGGATCGACCGGCTCATCCTCGGAATCCGAAAAGAAAACAGAGAGAGAACGGATTTGTTTCAGTGACATATCTAATCAGACCGAATAGGATTTGATTTGAAGAGCTGTCACGATCATTCACATAAATTTCAGCAGGCAGGAAGGGCACGGGAGCTACCGTTTCTAGAATGCAAGCTAGCTTGCTTACTCTCCTAGTAGCGTACGTTGGCGGCAAAAACAAACTAGACTATACTAAACTAAAGTGACGAGGCATTCGGGAAGCGACTAGTCGCTTCTGGCGAAGCTTCTAGAAGGCCGACCACTACATAGAGAGATCCATATACCAGTCATGAGCTATCGCTCATGCCTAGAGAGGCGGAAGCAGTAGCTTCTAGGACGAAGCCGAGCCGATACGATAGGCGGGCGAAGGGCTAAGCCACTAATGTCGTGGCGAAGGAGGCCTACTATACGTATACTGGATTAGTAAGCCGGTGAAATACCAAAGAGAATCAATTTCAGTTCACTATTGAAGCTATCAGTGTGATTGATCAGACAAGTACCAAGGGCTTTCGGTAGACTTCTTTCATTTCCTAATTTGCTTGCGACAAGTCCTAGCATTAGTATGAGTTCGTTGACCGCGTAAGGGTGATCCATCTTGATGACGAATTCCACGATAACAAGAAATAGAAATGAATCGTTCGATGTCTGCTCGTTCTCCCCTCTTCAATTCCCAATGAACAACATGATCTTGACCTATCATTTGTTCAATTTGGTCGATCTGATACTTAGTTAATTCTTTGATCTTTATGTTCCCACTGATACCTAATCGATAACGAACCTGAATGGCTTTTTGAAGTCCAATTCCATAAATTTTTGTTGAGGCAATTCTTACTTGTTTATCGGCAACTAATCTAGCTCCTGAAATATATAACATTCTTGATCCTTCCTTTGACTAGTCTTCTAGGCTGGAATCATAAATGGGTTGTCTCCTCTCTGATGATCTTTTCTATAGGTAGAACTCCTGTGAGCGGTCTAAACTTCGATCCTTATTTCTTCCAATTATGTTCTCGTACCCAAGCCCTTTTTCCAGAGTCTTGTGGAGGATAATTTCACACTTATCTCACTAAATCAGTGAGAAAGTGCTCCGCGATGGGTCGCGATCTCAAAATGGAAGTTTTTCGCCTTTAAGATAGCGCAGAAGGTATTTTAGGGCCACTATGTTCGCATCCCCCGACTCAACATCAAAGTGGTCTCGTGCGATCTCATGCGCGGCCATCATTAAGTCGGCTGGGCTGCCTGCGGTTACAGAATCGCCCGCAGAAGTCCCCTTGACTCTCTCTCTCTATAAAAAAAAAAGCGTTCTGCATCATCCAGCGGCGCTGGCGCAGGTTTTTATTCCTTCTGAGCCAGGATCAAACGCTTCTTTTGATAAAATACGGGTTTGATTCTATCTGGTAGAGTCAACAGAATGGAGTTCCTTGTTTGTAACTCCAGAACAGATGATTTCCTCCAGGTGTTGGAGTGCCCTTTCGAAATAGGGGCTAGCCGTTCTTTGCTCACATAAGCTTTGATGAACCCGCAGGAATCTCCAACTATCCCATTTTTTTCACATAATAGTTATATTACGCGGTCCCACTGGGAAGGGGTAGGTTCTGGGGTGAGACGGTCATGCATCAATTCTCGAAGAAGACGCAGAACGGAGTCTTCAACTGCGGTATACCCCTCGGCCTGCAGTGCTCTTTGCCCCCCGGTACCTCGCATTTACGAAATCACTCTTCCTATTAAAATAAAAATAAAGAAAACAATAATATATATATATTTATGTTATACCTAGGATAAGTGGTTTCAAAAAAATGGCTGGAACAGCAACAGCTATGTACATTTTCGATTTTCTATTCACTCATGATCTGGCCTGGTCGACCCGATCATGATATTGAGGGAAGGGTTCTCGAAAAAACTCTGGATCCTGTGTCCAGAAAGTGTATCTCTTTCTTTACCATTCCTACTTTATTGATAGTTATAATCTATTAAAAAGGTCGGTTCAGTCCAGGAGGCTAGTTTGAAATCTGGATTCGCTGAGGTTCACAAACTTTTCTTTCTTTATGAAATTACACAGCAAGCTTCCAAATCAGGCGCTTGATACTAATAGCCTATAGAGTATAGAGGGGCTATGGAGAGGCGCGCAACTGTGCTTCCTCGCTTCGCCAAGAAAAGCACTTCTTACTGGGTGAAGGGCGCGCTATAGGCCTACGCTTGTTCCTGCGCGAGAATCTCCGGCCGTCTCTTGCTCCTTTCTTTCGCCTTAGTAGTGAGCGCTGCTAGATCTGATTAAAAAAAGATGGGACTTGGATATGCTGATATGCTTTTGCTCCCGGCAGCTAAGCTGGCGTAAAGGCTGAATTCAGACTCTGAGGTAAGTAGGGGTGGAGTCCATTCGTCCTTTGGCAGGCGTCGGTAATCTGTAGCGATGGAGTATCCCAACACCTTTCATTCCGTTTTCACATCTACTCTCTTCGTGTAGGGTAATAGTGGCACGGGAAGATCATTCCGGCACCTCTATTCAAACAAAGACTAAGCGAGATCTCGAGAAGTGGTGTCTGTAGCCTGTTGATCGGCTTTCTCTTATATGATATGTTCTTTCGAACAGTTCTAGAAAAGGGTGGCCTATTTCCAATTCTTTTTGCCTGAGAGTTTTTTTGTGTGGGCTCATGTACGTAAGTCAGTACTTTCATCTCATTCCCTTCCTCTATATGCTTATGCTCTTCTCTTTCCTAAGCTTAAGCTTCGCTTTCCTCACAATAGCACTAGACCAAGGGACAATTAGCGTTTAGCACTTAAAGCCGCTAGAAAGAATAAAAGAATGCCACTACAAAGACAGAGACTGGCACGAACGAAGACTGTCTTCTCGCTGAAAAGGAGCCATTTAACCTATCTCCAAAAGCGACTTCAAAACTTTACATGTAAGGGCCGGCAGAAGGACAGCAACTCCAACCGAAACTACCGAGAAAGAAATAGACCAGGTGACCTCCCAGGGAATTACTATGGAATTGTTGGGGATGGTGAGGAACTTTACGAGAGAAGGTATTCTCTTAGGGCAGCTGCAAGAGAAAGCCAAAAAGAAGAAATTGAACTAGATGCCCCTAGCACTCAAAATCTTGAATATTTTTTTTTTAGACTATAGGAGGACAACTACTTTGACTCGGTCTATTGGTACAGGGACTGATGGAAAAAGAAAAGGGACCATCAAGTCTTCGCTAGCTTTCTCTTTCTAGGCTAAGAGCTTCCTTTTTCGAACAAATGGGAGGTCAAGAAATGGAAATGGAAGGCATTTAAATAGCAGTAAGATCTTTCTCTTAGTCTACTATAAGCCTCCTTTGCCCAAACTCTTAGAGTATGACTTCGACTATTCTTCCTATTAGTTATGAAAAGTCAAATAAAATAAGTGGGGCCAAGACCATTTCGAAGACAAGAGAAAATAAGAGTCAAAGGGAGCGAAATTCGAAGGTAACCTTCAAAAGTATTGTTCAGGTCTTCCTTGGGCTTTTTTACGGACCGAAATGGGATGTTTTGCCCTGCTAATTGGAAGCGAAAAGACAGACCATCACGGGACCCTAGTAATGAGGAAAAGCCCGTGTTCTAACTATACCTATAAGAGTCATCCCAACTTCGAAGAAGAAAAATTCTACAAGCGGAATTAGGATACACCAGCCACTAGTCCTTAGTTTACATACGTCAAAGAAGGTGGATTCATCCGTAAGCGGTTGAAGAGGATTAAGACAAGGCTGCTTCCCCTATAACTCTAATAGGAAGTGAAGTTAGGACATGCCCCTTAGATAGCCGAAAGGGGCCACCTCATAGTAGCTTTCTGCCGAGCCAACTCAATTTCTCGAAAGATATGCTAGTGGATCCTTCTATTTTGAGTTTGACCTACTCCTTTGCCAGACAGACCCTTCGACTGATAAGAACCAGGGAAGGAGACTTCCTTACTTGACTGGCTCACTACTTACTATCTAGAAAGCATAAAGAGAAAGCATTGCTACCATACTGGCTTGCCCGGAATGCAAGGACTGCTTGGATCACTTATTAGCTTGCTTGCTTTCCTTGGACAGACGCTCCTTAAAGACAGCTCCTTGGACAAGCCTTTCACAAGTTTGGCAAACTCTGCACATCCTTTATCAGAGATGAGGGATTTTCCTTTTGACACCTCCAACCGAGAAAGTGCATCTTCGTATACACAGGCTACCTTCTTGTCAGTGATGAGAATATCATCTCCTAACAAGGCATAGCCGGTGAAGAGACGACCTGGGTATACTTGCTCAGCACACCACCACACAAGAACATGATGGGTGAACGCAGATAAAGGCCAAGAGGATCTATAACCTAATGGTTGCCCAGCAACAAATGAAATCCATCGACTAGGCACATCCTTGTTTTTTCTTATAAGAAAAGGTATATAAAACAAGTTTGTAGGCAGTGATGAATTCACCACTGCCGAAGCAAATGATCGGTCAAACAGGACTTGAAATAGTTCAAACATGAAGACTAATGGCCACCTATCTTATCTGTGGTTCAAATCAAAACTAAAACAATCCATGCTGCCCTTTAGATAACCAAGAGGCCTCGGCTGATCGAAAGTTCCATCAGTCTTAAGCCTTCGAAGAACCGACGCTAGCCAGTCATGAACTGGACTTAGCAGCCTTTGATTAACTAACCCAATTTCCTATAGCAAAGATCCGTCTTTTACCTCCACCCTCAACTTTCTGCCCTAGCTTACCTGTCATCACGGGCCCGCAAGCGGGATGCCATGGTGGCAGATAAGGACCAACTTGAGCTTCAAAAAGCTCCAAGTCAATACCTGAGAAGACCTTATTCATGGTGTCAAAGGCATATCTAGTTCTCTTTGGCCAGAGTATACCTTGGGAAAGAGGTAGGGTCTGGATATCAGGCACATATATATCTCCGGATCAAAGTAGGAAATGAGGCTTTCACCTCATTAACAAACTCAACCACAGGGTCTATGTTACCCACAGGACTTTTAATAAAAAAAGGTTTCTTGACTAAGTCGTTTTCCAATTTCTATCAAACTATAAAAGGAAAACAGGCTTAAGTAGAGACGAACAAGAGCATCCGCTCGGTCATCACCAACATGAATTAGATATCGGTGATGACGAGGAATAATCCTGGGGAAGCCAGTTCTAGTTAAGGAGACAGGTACTGAAACTGCCTCGTGAGGATCAAACTGACCCCCATAAGCGCACCTTAAGGAAACTGCGCACTTAAATACAATGCACAGTAGAGCCATCCAGAACGCCTACCTCCGAAACCCAGAGGCCAAGAGATATGACCAAAAAGGCCTTGTCACGAGCCCAGCGCTTTCCAGATGCAGGGTATGCCAACTATCAAAGGGGCAGACACAGAATACAATACTATACACCCCTTTACCTTTTCCAGTAGCGCCTTGGACTGATATCAGCATGGATGTGGTGCAGGGCTTGGTAACGATTCTATTTTTCTGGTAGTAGATCGGTTTTCTAAAGAGGCTCACCTTATTCCTTGAAAGAAGACTTCCGATGCTATTCACATTCACATTGCATACCAGTTTCTTAAGAGGTTGTCAGGTTGCATGGGGTACCAAAGCAAAGACTATGACGTCTGACCGGCCTGTTTTTGCCTCACTTCTGGAGAACTTTATGGAAAAAGTTAGGAACTATACTAGAGTTCCGCGGTGCCCACAAAGAGAGGGTCAAACGGAAGTCGTGAACTGCTGTTTGGGAAATTGGTTGAAGAGTATTGCAGGGGAAAAGGCAAGCACTCAGTAGTGGGGGATCAGGCGATACCCCAAGCAGAATTAGCTTATAACAGTTCGAGAAATCGGTTTACTAGAAAGTCCCCATTTCAGGTCGTGTATGGCAGGTCACCTAACAGTGTGTTAGATTTGGTGCCTCCTAGGCGGGTCTGGAACCGAGGGTCCTTAGTTTTCTCTAACTGACAGATAAGGGGAAATAGCAACTATGAACCTTGTTAACAAAGCACCTCCTGACACCGACATATTCAGAAGCTAAATACGCTGTCCTGTCTTCCTGTCTTAGCTGCTCTCCTCCCCCTTTCTAGATATATATGGAGATTCTGAAGCCATTTCCATCTTGTATGTACTTCAATCAAAATAAGTAGTCAAAAAGCCACGTTTCCAGACCAAGTAATGGTAGGTAGCACACCTTGCAAATAAGGGGTCTTCCAACCGAAGTTTTTCATTTCACTATCGTCATGCAAGAAGGCATTCACATGTGGCAGAGCCCTATTGACCAATTACCATAGCACTCTCCCTAGCCAGTCCCTTGTCGAAAACATTCCGCATCGCATCTCACGGTGATAGTTCTGCGCCAGTCTCTTCTCCTTAATAGACAAGGACATGTGGTTCATTGCTATAGATCTTTTGAAAGCAATTCTTTTATCCACTGCGAATAAAGCTTTCTCTTATCTAGTAAGGCTCAATGTATGAATGAATTGATAGACTATATATCACCTCGCTACCATACTCATACTACTCGAAAGCGGGTGCTTGAGCGAGTGATTGTGTAGTACGGTTTCTAAAGGGAAAGAAACTGAAAGAAACTCGCTCTTAAGCAGGGGCTAACTCCACCGAAGCTAATGCCGAGAGGAAGAAAGCTTAGCTTAGCTCACAGGTTTCAAACCGCTTGACTAGATATAGATAGGAAAGAAGAAATGGCAATGCTGCTCAGTCTCTAGGCTACTCGACCGACTAACTCACTCAATTAACTAAGAAGGAAAGGAGCTAAGAAAGTAGGGCATAAATAGCAGCAAGGAATGAAGGAAAGTAGGGAACTGATACCACCTGTCGAAGAAAAGGAGTTTCAAACCGCCTGGGTTCTGTTTCGGGTAGAGCTTGACTCTCCTCCGATGGCTTGGCTCGGACAATGTAAGATGGTTCAGTCTCATTCGTGAAGATGGCAAGGCTGGAGGCGTAATAGCATCTCTTTTTCTAAAGTCATTGACTGACCTTTGGCACTAGTTCTATAAGTACTTGGGATATATGTCAAAGGAGGAAGGAAAGCCTTTTTTTCAACTCTGAAGAAATGAGTAATGCTTCCTGCGAAAGAAGAGGATCACTTGCTTACATACGTGATTATGCAGCTGGCCTGGGTTAAATTCCTGCTTGCCTTTCATTTTGAATTGAAAGAGTAGTCTCGAGCCGCGCTCTTCTGCCATGCGAAGGGAAGATCGGATTGAACGGCTAGCGAACTCCGGCAAGAAAACGACGAAATAGCTCATAGCCCGGGTGACTTCTCTGACTTATTATTTATGGGATCCCCCTTGGCCCCTTTGGTCTTACATAGCCGTACGCACTCTGGAGGTAGAGCCCAAGAATCCTATATTTTTTGTTGAGTGGAAGTAGGAATGGAGTGGCTCATGCCAGACCGGAGAGATCATACTTATCGGCTAGCTCAATCGCAAATCGGGCATCCCCATGATATATTCAGCCAGCTTGTTAGCTCAGCCTCTTGCAGACCCTCGGGACTCGACATTCTTATAGGATTCCATTTCGTCTCCACAAGTTAGCCTGTCTGCCTGCAAGGCCCAATCGAAGCAGATTGTCCCCAACCTTAAGGGTTCCGGATAGTGCCCCTTCACTTGTAGTTTCGCTACTCTAGGACATCAACACCAACTCAGGCTCCAGCCCTAACTTCAGCTTTAGATGAAACTTCTAATTAGGCTTCAGCTCCAGCTCTAGCTTAGGCTTCAAGCATAGAATTAGGCACCAGCCTCGGCCTAGGCATCGGCATCGGCTTCCTTCTTCGTAGTCTTCTTCTTCGCCTCTTCTACACACTATAGGGAGCAGCAAGGTAGACCAGGGATATAAGATCTCTATATCCTCGCTAATGGGACCATGGAAGTAGATTCTCCACTAAATGCGCAAACCCAAAGTCAACTATACTAGCACGCCACCTATACTGGCATATCTCGGATTCTCCACTAGATGTCATAACCTAGTCAGATTCGGAGTGGAAGACTGTGTTCAGCATAGGTGCGCAAGCTATAAATTCTGAAAGATGTGCTAAAACGCCTCAATTCATCATTTTAACGAGGGTTGCCTATCTGATATCAGATAGTCATTAGGAGTCGGAAAGTAGCGTTTTTCTTTGATTCAATTGACCAATCCTAATAAGTCAGATCCCAAGATCATCAGATACGAGTTGCTTAGGAGAAAGACCAGCAGGACAGAAAACAAGCCCTAGACATCCCTGACAACTCCCTTACTAACTGAACTCAATCCCTAAGTAGGGTCACCTAGCTTAGAAAGTACTGGAAGAAGACAAATGACTTATTGATTTGCTTGCCGGCGCAGGCTTTCCTAGTAAGGTGAAACAGTAATTGTGGAAAGGGAGACAGGAAATGAATCGGTGAAAAGAGATCTGCCCACCCGCGAGGCGAGGAACCACCCGCGGAAAAGAGAGTTACCCCAACTCCCGACCAACTTCCTTTTATTTAAGCTTTAGGCCATAGCCAAACCAACATCAACTCTTAGCTCTTTTTTAAACACGATGACTTCCGATTCTAAGGCTCTTGGAGCATAAGCATACCCGATGGGATGGAGAGTGTACGAATCCGCACTATCTTTGGATAGAGAATTGCTCGAAGCGCTTAAGCGTTTGGTCACCGATTTCCCATGTTCTCGGATGGCGTGAAGAGTAAGATGGAGTACGGACGTTGAGGACGGGAGGAACAGAGAATTGATGAAAAAGCTATGGCCGTCCCCCAGGCCTGGCGTGAACCGTCGGAGGCATAGTAATGAAAAGAGAAAAAGCCATAGCAAGCAGGGGATGAAAAAGCCAAAGCCTACGAGGAAAAGAAAGAGGTACAGTCTTCCTAGGATAGCGAGAATCTTCCTTATGCCAAGCTATAAGGGTGGCCAAAACGACGTTTTCGATTACTGAGAATTGCCCCGAAGAGGCCTAAGGGGCTGCTGTGAAACCTTCTTCGAAGTGCTTTTCTCGGTTCCAATTCCATGTCTATAGCGAGAGGGAATAGAAGTCTTTACAGGCCTCAGAAAGCAAAGCATGAGCTCATGCAAAACTCCTGAAGGTGATGACACTGGTAATCAGTGAACAGATTAGTACTAGGAGATTCGCACTGAACCTGATTCGACCATTTAAGAGGGAAAGGCGGAAAAGAAGGTTTCAGTTTAAGAATCCACATGGAGAAGAGGAGGAAGAAGCGTAAAGGTGCGTAGCGGCTGATGCGGAAGCAGAAGAAGAACTATAGCAGGTAGAAAGGAAGGACGAGGTCCGGACTATCTGCAATACACGGGCCAGGGAGTCTGCGTGAACGTCCCTCAGACGGTCCTCTCGATAATGCCCAAAACGCCCCATTTGAATAAAGACAAACCAATCACGTAATCATCTATACATATGTCATTTTTGGAACATGATCCGATCTTCGAGAAGTAGTGTTATGATGCTTCCATCCCTTTTCTCTTATTTTATCTTATTTCGAGAGAAGAGGCCTTCCCTCGACGAGTTGTCTTTAGGAAACCTGTTACTGTGCTACTCTTCACTGGTTAGAGATCTAACTGCATGGGGCCAGAGAAAATCCTCTCATCAAAGGGACAGACACAAATAGGATCAAAAAGCCCCCTCCTAATTCAAGTGTGAAGAATGATCGAACGTAGAAAAGAATCATGCGCAACAGGCTTCCGCCAGACAATTGGACCGCTCACTACTTGGGCTGGGGGACTGATCATCCAAAGGAGAGCAAAGCAAAAAAAATAGGGTTTCGGTTGCTTCATTTCACAAAAATGGTGGGGTGGCTGCACTGCGCTTTATATCTTAAGCAGTGTGCTTCTTCCCTTCGAGCCGGATTATGCCTGTCTTTGCTTATGCTTATGTTGTTCCGGTGGCGGGTGCTCTTGCTGATACGACGAGAGCGGGGCGGGGCCCCGAAGGAGTTTCGGGTGGAGTTAGGCGGGAAGTCGGGCTTGTGCCAGTTGGTCTTGCGCTTGAAAAGACATACGAGCTACATGAGGTGTCATCAACTGCTGTTTTAAGGCTCTCTATTGACCGTAAGAAAGAAAGATTCAGTAGGTGGAGGCAAAGAGCTAGGGATCCTATAAATGTTGAGTTGGTCTGAAGTCAGAGTCAGAGGTGGTTTCAAGTGCGCCAAGCGTCTCCCTCAAGAGGTACTAAACTGATTCATAAAGACAGATAAATCAAAGTAGACAAAATAGAGAAATAAAGACTCTCATTCATTAGGCAAGTGGGAAACAAGGAATTGAATTATCAAGTGAGTGGGGCGACTCTCTAATTCACAGATAAAGTGACTCAGGACCGGACGTTAGAGTTGTGGTGTGAGAAAGCGGAAGCAGATACGCCGATGGTTGGAAGGTAGCTACACGCCTCAAAAAAGAGATTGACTGGGCAAGGAAGTCGAATCTCGGAGTTAATTCAAGCTTTTGAGCTTCAACTGAATCTGAGTAAACGAGGACAACTGGGTATGCAACCAACGATAGTAGGTTCTGGTTCTGAATCAACGGGTGAATCCGCTACCTCTACCTTTGCTTCTGGCGCATGCTCTCGAACATGGACTAAATATCGATCTGCGCCTAGATACCTTGCCACTGAATCCGACCGACAGGCTTCGAAGCAGCAATTCCTCTCGCGGTGCTGCCGGGGGATAGTCGCTCCCCTTCGCTTCAGTGTCTTTCCCAGCTCTCGAGGCATAGGAATCTGCTCCCAGCCGCCCGTCAAAAGGTGGGTGCTCCCCAATTCTCGCATCTTTCCTCCAACTATGCAAATAAAAGAGTAGATCATCCTGGCAAACCACCTTCGTAAACAGAAGAATGTAAAGTCTCCGCTCCGCCTCTAGAATTCTCTCATTCTTAACAGCCCGAGAAAATCCAAGCCAGTCTTTCGATCCTTGTCCGATACAGCAGCTGGATCCCCGCCTTTCCAATCTTCCTCTATAAATTCTCTTTTGAATGGATAGATGTATTCTTGTAAGTAAGGCACAAGTCTCGGGCCCGGAATAAGCGGTTTTCAGGCCAAATGCCGCAGAAGGAAGAGAAGTGGGCAAAGAAGCTGCTCTCCTAACCGATACCGGTGGTGGAGGACCAGTAGCAGCTGTTGATGGAATAGAAGCTCTTCCTCTTCGAGTAGACGGTGTTTGAAAGCTAACTGAATGCCTAAGCCCTGTTACAGTAAGAAAGGAAACTGTGATCGCATCCGCTCTTCAATCATCCCCTCTTACTGTTTTCAACCAAGGAAAATGAAAGATTACTCAGATCAGGGGGAAGGGGGTGCTATAGCCCTTGTTCAAGAGTGGCTTTTGTTCAATCAGACACTCTTAGAAGGCTCTCGTAACCCTTGCTTGGCTCTTTCCTGTTGATGCGGATTACGTCTTACCTTCTTATCCGTCGATTGCTATTATGGAGAGAGGGAGAACGGGGCTGACTCCAAAACCAACGGCTAGGCTAGGTAGCAGTTCCTTCGAGCTCCTTGTAGCAGTAGGAGGAGATATTCCCTCGACGTTTAGAGGGACTTTTGGCACCTCGATCAATATCCTATCACACAGGTAAGAAAGAGGGTTCCCTATTCACTCTACCTTCAAGACCAATCGAAGAGCCTACAAGACTGCAAAGAGAGGAAAGAATCGTAAGCTTTCTTTAAAGGCCTTACCACGAAAAGATCGGGGCTTATGGCTTGGTTCCGAAATGGAATGATGCGAAAGATTGAAGTACATTCCCCCCTCCAGGGGCTTCCACACCACCTCCAATGAGAGAGAAAAGGAAGAGATACAAGAAAAAAATCGACCTTTCGGGCGGCCGAGGTAAAAGAAAGAAAAGAACCGGCAATCAAATGAAAAGAAGTGCCTAACTCGAAAATGCAACTTCTCCGACTAAACCATAGGCAAATCCTTCTACACAGCAAGGGAAATGGTCCTTACTTAGACAACTCAAAGAAAACAATGACAGTTTTCCAAGGCTAACAAACGAAATTTCCGGCAATGATGCCAAAGGCTCCTCTTCCGGCCAAGACTTGGACGACTTGGAAATGTGATAGCTGAATAGCTCAGCCCTCTCTACGCCTTCAACAATGAGATTTCAAAAGACGATTCTTTCTCCACTGCTTCCTGAACTGTGGCATAGATCCAACACCCGAAAAAAGGGTTCTCCTACCGGCCCCTATTAGAGAGGTGATTGCTCGATCGTTGGAAGAGGAATTGGAAGATAGAACTTGTAGAGATATGGTTCATTTGACAAGGTTTCACATATATGGGGGAATGCCTTTTCTCAAATTGAGATATCTCAAGTTAAAAACTACTTGCAAGCTTTGACAGCTATATGGAGATGCTGATTTAATGCATTGAATGGACCTCAATTCACCTCAAACAAGTGATCCAATTCGTTGATTCGCTTCAAACCTATCCTTCTATTCTCAATGGACGGGAATGACTAAACAAAGAAAGGAAGCTAAGACCAGTCTTGCTCCTCTCCGCCTTTCCAGCAATGATAGAGAAGAGAACTACGCGCGACTTGATCCCTTAACATAAGAAAGGGTACGTAGGCAGCTTGGAAAAAGAGGTCAGGTTCAGTCCCATTTGTTCCTATTGTTTAGAAATGTGGAAAGGAAGGTCAGAGGGTGGAGAATAGCGAGGGAGAGGGCAGCGCCTCTTGCTGGATAGAATATCGAGAAGCACATGGGATTGGGGTGCTCTCTAAGTGAGGAGCCATGGAACTCTAGCTTAGATAGAAAGGGTTTTTAGGCCGGACAAAGGTCTAGGTTAAGTCCAGAGAAAGATGCACAAAGCTATTCCTTGTACGAAGGGAATTCGCCTACCAAAAAGTGAGACTGTATTTTAATAGGTAGAGTCGCAGGAAAACCAGTCATGAATCTTATCGCAGCAGCGCCCCAGCTCGTAGTACTTAGGACACATTGTTGGTCTTCCTCTGGCGGGAAGAACCTCATTCTGTCGAAAGACTGCAAAAGACTACAAAGAAAATTCGGACATCACCACAGCACACTTCGTTCTTTCGCTCCTTGCTCGCTATCTGGCTGGAAAAGGTGGTCCTTCCAGCTTCCCTCTCTCGCATTAGGCGTCAGAGAACTCGAAGTTAGCGACGAGTTTCTCCCCAGAACTTGGATTGCATGAAGTGTATAACCGAAGCATTGATTTCGCATTTGTCGAACAAAATACTTTTCCTTACTATTCCATGTGAGTCAGTTGACTTCGATTAGACCAGACCCACCCACTACAGAATGGATTTCGTTCAACTTGTGCCGATTGAGATTACAGAATTCCAATCTGCTTTTCCATATAGAACATTCATCAGTATTTGCACGGTAAACTTTCGTCTTTACTTTTCCCTTCCGTAACTGACATTGATCGGAGAAAAGTTGATGAAACCCCGTCTTTTTTGATAGAAGAAGAATTTCCCTACTAGACGGACATGGAAAGATTCAAAGTTTGTGTTTTCCCGGGTTTTTTGATAGAAGTCCATTTTCCCTACTAGACTGACATTGAAATCATCAAAGTTTGTGTTTTCCCGTCTTTTTTGATACAACTCACTTTTCCCTACTAAAAGTCTCTTGAAAGATGAAAAGTTGATGAAACCCCGTAAATTGGATATGAATTCGAAGAATCGGACCAGAATGGGGTAATCACTCCTTTTATCCGATAGGTGAATTAAGAAAGTTTGAAGACCTGTGAATGTCTTCGCGTCTACCATCACATAAGAAAATCTCTCGTCTTTGATATTGCTAAACAACCGAAGCTTCTCTCCTTATCATATCAGTAGAGTGGCTTACGCTCCTCGTGCTAACATCCTCGTTTACCAGGTTGACTAACAGCAGTCGCTTTGCTCATTACTTGACTTCTTCTCCTGCTTTCTACAACGAGGTTTGCGCTATCAAAGAAGAGATAACCCATCGAAAGAAATGAGATTATCGCGGATATAGCACATTCAAAAATGAGCCAAATTTCCCCGATGTAGAGGCAATCAAGAAAGCTGCATAAGTGAATATATAACCTACAGAAAAATGGGCTAATCCAACCAATCTTGCTTGCACAATGGAAAGGGCCACAGGTTTCTCTCTCCATCGAATCAAATTGGCTAAAGGTGTGCGTTCATGAGCCCATGCTAAAGTTTCAATCAATCAAGGTTGGTTGTAGATCTATTCTGCAAGGGCAAGCCCTCGGGTGCCCCTGCCATGCATTAGTAAAATGGAGCTAGTAGATGGGATCAGCGAAAGGTAGGAAGGATGAGCCGATGGACTAGTTTGAGCTAGTTCCGAGATCAGTTGCAGGAGAGAACTAAAGCTATTCTTGATTTCAATACTATAGAGGAGGAGTCTCTCGGGATTCTAGACGAATACTTCTAGGTTCTCTTCTTTCTCTCAGTACCAATCAGTCAACCAGATATAGGTTAGCAGGATAGATGGACGAAAAGGTCTAGTCTGGAGCTTTGAAGCTTCAAAGACGGGTACGAAGAAACAAAGAAAATACAACGACTCATTCAAAATCCTTGCTAACAAGAAATGATCTATACGACCTCGCATTGCCGGTTGACACATCCCGCACGCAATGTGACCTGGGATATTAGCGGTCAACACAAATGGTTACTCAGCCGTCTCACACGGTCTCGATAGCAAGGAGAATAGAGAGAGTTGTCTTGAGCGGTCAGACCTATTACGATCGATTCGCTAAACATTCAAGATTCGAGATGAGCTGCTAAAAGAAGGAAAGGTGGAAGAGGCAGCAGGCAATGGGGCTGCACTGCAGATGATTACCCGGTGCTGTGAAGGTCGGAAATTCTCTTTGCAATAGCAAGAGGCATAGGGACCCCCTTTAAAATGGATTAAATGACTAAGATAAGATCGAAGCTGCTATACGCCCTATATGCGTAGACATCGACCTAAGCTAAGGTATAAACCTCCTTAAGAAATCGAAATCACTATTTATTTAGGTTCATTCTGGCAAGAAGTTTAAGACGAACCCTCCCTACCTCGCCTACCGACACCGCTCGCTAACCGGTTACCTTCTCTTACCCTTCAATCGGCGGTCCTTGGTTTAGTTTTAGAGTTGAGTTACACATCTATCTCACTTCTAACTACCTGACAGGGGCTATCAGATTCTTTAGATTAACCCGGTTCCGCTTTCACTAATAGCCTAAGGGGGCGTAGCCTTGATTCAAAGTGTCTAGGTACCATTGAAGGAGGGCTAACAGAAAGGTAACGCTTTCTTAGTTGACTTAAAGTGAAAGTACCAGGAAAGGCACTCGCTTAAGCCGAATTTTCACATTCTAAATCAAACTCATTCCAAAACTCAATATCACATTAGGAAGTGCAGTAGTTAGCTGGGATTGAGAAAGCTCCGCCCAAAGGTGCTTTCTCGATCAACTATCTGACTTGAATGAAGAAGCTTTTTCTTCTTCTCTCTTCTCTTATGATATTCTATTTCGAGTGAGAACAGCCTTTGAGCTCTTCTCATCCTTACTTGCTGGTAGGTCTTGGATTCCTACTGGTCGGCTTAGGAAACTTGTGCTTCCTTAAAGAGTCATTTCTCTTTTTCGATGGCCAACTTATTCAATTCAATGAGCTTATTTCGCAACTTTTCCTGTGGGTCCTGGAGGGTGGCATGATTTAAGCCGAGTGGGGCTCACTATTTACTGAATTCGCCTAAAAGACCCTGGTTTCAGCGTCTATAAGGTAGGTAGTCTTCTGCTTCCGCGAGTGAGACTATTGCCTAGTTCAGCAACGTTAAGTGGGAAGACTCCTATAATAAGGTTTGACTTCGTTAGCCTTGCTACTTTCATAAAGAATTATGTTTCACCAGTTAAGGATCCTGTGCTTTACGTGCTCGGGTTCGTAAGATGAAGGGTTAGAGTTTGACTTTGAGTCAGATTTAGACTTAGAGTCAGAGAGTTCGAGTACTTGAGATTTCAGCTTCGCTCGCACCCCCATAGACTTTTTTCAAATCCCCATCCTTGCTTCACAGGGCAGCTAGCTGACAAGGTTTGGAGAGGATCACGAGAGAAATGAAATTCATTGTTGTAAATGACCCCAACGATCTTCGACATCTTCTACCGGGATTCCTGCTTCGATAGCCGGCTGCCTGATTGATGATTCTGGAAGAGAGGTTCCGTTCCTGGGGATTTATAACTCGGCTGTTATTGGTTCAGCAAGAGCCTTCGGTACCATGTTTGCAGCTGAGAGCGCTACGGCCTCTACCTCTGCGATGGGACTTCCTCACCCCTTATCAATAGAGTGATTTCATGCCTCCACTTACGCGTTGAGAAAGTCTCTTCCACCACACTACTCTTATGTTGAGAAAGTCTGTTCCAATACCTCTTCAGGCAAGACCTTATTTACAAGAGAATTGATACGAGAAAAGAGACGAAGCGAGCTCTATATCTATATGGAGCAAGTCCCTTCTTCGATAGGTGGGAAATAGATCTTTCCTATTCCTATTACGTTACGGGATTATGACTAGCAACCTCATTTGCTGAGAGAGCTTTATAAGTCTGCTTTCGATCTGACTTTGTTCGGCTTTCAGTCTCTAACTATTTCTTTCACCGGTTCGTTGGTCTAGTGTCTGGTGCTAACTCCCGTCTTTTCTTTCATCCGTTCATATCCTACCTTAGCTAAAGGGTCTTTCCTTAACAGGATTATCCCATTGCTGACTCGAAAGGAGGTATGCTCTTGTCTGGCAGCTACGGGAATCAAAAGGGGATTTAGCAAACTATAGCTACTCGAGCAAGACTACTTTTCACACCTTTATAAAGGCAAAGGCTAATGCTGACAGCGACTAATGCCATCCTTGCTTTTCCCAACTAGACTGAAAACAAGATCTCAGTAAAGGTTTAAAGGAAAGGCTGCTGTAGAGCTGTACGGGCAAACCAATAGTCGAGAACAAGCCCTGTTCACTTAACCATAGGCCCTGGCGTTCCTGTTCTTGCAGCTACTTCTGGGTACGTGGGTCTTTTTGATCCTGTTTAGGCTGCTTTCAATCCTGGGAAAGCTCTATCGGAACTTGTTTCAATCAAGAAGGAAGGTGTGAGATTGAGTTGTAACATCAGGCCCAACCCTTTACTTTTGCCAACCTTTCTCTTCCTTATCTAAGTCAGATAGCCTGCCAGCATAAGCCCGATCCGATAGTTTGTCCCTCTACCCTCGTACTAGCTCTCGATTGAGAATTCTTCTTCGTGAGCAAGTCAGAGCGAGACCTTAGTGGCTGGAATACCATACCATAGGATCTGAACTCTTGTCTCTGCCTAAAGCCTAAAGTTGGAGCTTTCCCCGGTAACAAGAGTCTAAAGTGGTTCTTACCTCCCCTGATGATCTAGCCTGTCGGTCTGTGGCCTTTGGCCTCTGAGGCGTAAGCACTCGCTGCCCTAAGAAGTAGGTCCCACTCCGTCCAAAACTTCTTATAGCTCTTCGGCTGGCTAAGCAGGTTCAACCCCAACTCCAAAGGCTGATTCAACTCAGGCTTGATAAATGCTCATTCTACTCAGAAGGAGGACACAAACTGAACCTTAAAGTTAAGATAGTGAAAGAGTGAACAAGAAGCCACAATTAGATTAATTAGATTCCGCTCTCAATAGAAGGCTTTCACACCTCAACATCTAGTTTCCTCTGCTCGCTTGAAGTTTAGATTGCATTGCCGCCTAGCATGGGGAATCTGGTTTAGCACCCACATTTAGGAATAAAAGAAAGACTGACGAGCAGCTAGAGCTCTTCTTCTCGAAAATCTTAGCATTTTCCTTCCTTCCCTCTAACGAAGGAGACTAAGGGTTTTTCCTCGGGCGATTTTTCCGAGGCCTTGGATCATAGCTAAAAAAGGACCAGTCACTATCTGAATGACTAAACATTCTCGTACTAGAGTTGACATATCAAAAATTTGTCATCAATACGACTTGATCGGGCTTTCGCCCATTCTTCCACTAGCCGATCTTAATCATGATAGATGATTAGCACCAATAGTCGTTCTAGAACCTTGGTTGTGGAAAGGGTGGGGTTCCTTATGCCGGTTCCCCCAGCATTCCAAGACCACTTAGGGTAAGCTTTGTCTTTCGCTGACGCTCCTATCAGAGGTATGAAGTAACTCGACTGAAAGGAGAGGATGGATGGAATTGAGTACAGCCAACAAAAGAATCAAAGTCAAAAGGTGATGATGCAAGTCAAAAGCCATGATGGGATTGGATAAGGTAATGAAAGAAAGCAATTGACTATATACGCGACATTGGTTCAAGCCAAAAAAAAATGTGTTGTATTATTCCTTGGTCCAAAAAAAGAAAAAAGAAAACAATCCAAATTTAGGGCTGTGCCTTTGTATCTGGTAACTACCACATTCTTCTACGGTTGAGACATAATTGAATAAATAATGGAATAAGTAGTAATAGCCATAAACTCGTCTACCAACTGGAAGCAAGTCCCCAACTAGAATTCCAAAAAAGCCTCTCATTTTGAGAAAAGGATCTAGATCTCTATACTAAAGCCTAAATCGTCCGATATGCTCTATGGTGGACTGATTCTCAGTGCCCGAAAAAGTGGAGAAGTCAGTCAGTACAGTCCGTCCCCTGCCGGCATTCAGGCGATTTCCCTCTCTGAGTCTCCCTCTAAGTCTTAAATCACTTCTCCTGAAGTCTTCCTTGATCCACTAGCTCTATCTCCTAGATGTAGGGACGCAAGAGAAGTAGGAATGGGATCGATGCAGTTGCCCAGGCATCCAATGCATTTAGTACAGCTGACTGAACACCAGCACAATCTTGATGCAACAAATGAAAGATTCAACATTTCCGCACGCGATTCGCCGTTGAAAGCTCCTTGATTTGATACTAGCACTTGAGAGCGAAAGGAAGCCTCTTCTTTTGATGATGATCTAGCTATGTCAGTTGGTTCGCCTACTACTCTTTCTTCTATGATGCTATTTCGGTCCCATTCATAATGGCATAGGAAAGTTTCCCTAATGACTGATCAACCCATGGAACTAAGGTTTGGCTACTTCTGTATGGTCTTACCGAGAACCCTTCAGATAGGTCCATGTGTGATTATTATTTCTTTAGAATTTCATCATTGACCGTGTGAGGCATTCCATACATCTATTTTTCTCTGGAGCTGATAGATCTAGAGCAAAGCAAAGCCTTTCTTTCACTCACATCTGGGACCGTGAAGCAGTACCTATGGAAAGGATCAAAAACCATAGGTAAGGGGGAACAAGCTCTTCGGAACGGATTCCCATCTCTTTGAAGAGAACATTTTCAACCCACTATAGTTCACTCCATAAAGGCTTAGGAAGGAGTAGCACATTCTCCTAGGAAGGATTGCCCCGTCAACCGTGATGAATGAGTTACACAGGCCCGTTAGTGACACCGCTCTGGATAAAGAGATGTGGGATAAGATCTTTTCTTCTTTCAGCCTAGCCTACCTTGTTCATATCGAGCCGGACAGGAGAGACACTTTAAAGTGAATAGAAGCAATTCCTTTTATAAGCTTGAAAATAGGCGCTGTAAGTCAATCAATTCAAATAGATAGGGGAATTTCTACCAGAGAGGAGCTCCTATCTATAAAGAAAGGGCGCCCTGTCCGCACTGATAGGACAGCTACGCACCTTTACTACCACCAACTGGAGGCCGGATTGCTACCAGAGAGAGGGATCCTGCTAGCACTGAGTGTCTTCTTTCCACTAGGCTGAAATACGGCAGATTTCTCACCCTAACTCCCGCACCCGCCTCTGAATCCTTCTTTCTTTTCTTTCTCCCTTCCGCTAATTGCTTCCGAACCTAAATGCTCGATAGACTGGATGGCAGAAGAGGATCTAAGATGTGCGGAAAGGCTAAAAGGAAAGAGATCTAGTACTTCCAAACCTAGACTAACTATCAAGCCGCCTAACCACTTTGACCTTTCGTGGAAAGTCTTCTGCTCGTTCTGATTCTCGTTACACTCCTTCTTTCCTCTCTCTCTCAACTGGATTATAGAATAGAACTAGATTAGACTAGAAGGGAGGAATGAATACACGCTTAGACCTTGCGGCGTCTGACTTTCCTCTTTTACTGCTTCACTCTTACACTTTTTATTCACCTGCTAACTTTCTTAATTCATTGAGGTAGGCTCCATAAGACATATAATATATAGATGTTGGGTTGAGTAGGATATCCGTCTGTCTTTATAGTGCAGATGGACTGACTTTACTTTACCGCTAGTGCTCTTTCATTGACTGTGTAGGATTGAGCTTTCACTACTAGAATGCACCTGCCAACTCCGATTGCTTGTGCTTATGTACCACTTCCTAGTCCTCTTCCTTGCTTTACAGGCCTAAAAGGCCTTCCCCAACCAGAGTAAGGTAAGGGTGGGGAAAGAAGAGGCCGGTGCGGCGCGCCAAAAACCTTCACGCAATACCACACCACAACGTGATGGGACAACGCAAAGAGTGGCCAAGAAGAGTACATTCCAAGTGGCTGACCGATTGCGAACGTGCACAACTTTTGACGCCCACTAGAAAAGTTCTCAATGAAAACATTTCCAGCAAGCACCCTAAGAAGTGCAGATCCGAAAGTCATTTCTATTGTTATGCATGGAAGATGGAACTCTCAGTCCTAGCTGCTGCCTTTCCCTTCTTCCTCCTTGTGGGGTCTGCGGCATGCCAGAATCTCTATAGTCATTATGGACAATGAATTTGAAGAGAATAAAGAGGGAATAGGAGGTGGGATTTACAGGTCTTCTCTTTCTAAGTCCAGGAGTTAGTGATGCCTGGGCAAAGAGATGTTAACCTTTCGCTATTAGTAAGCACTCCCCTAGTTTTTGTTTTGACCTAATGAGCTTTCTTTACGTTGAATTAACCCGGCGGATTCGCCTAGATGCCTAGTAAAGAACGAGCTGGTGGGAAAGAGCTAGATATCATTAAAAGCATTTCCTCCTTGAGCGGAATATCTTTGGTCTCTTTTTTTTTCTTAGAGAAGCCCTACTGAACTCAAATCCATATGAACAACCTCTTTCAATAGCCTATCCGATCTTTCCTTTCTTAATCGCCTTCTATTCTATAGAGGATAATATGATTCTTTCTCTCCGCTCTGACTCGAGGATAGTCGTAGACTACTTTCCCGTCCTGCTCTATCTACGCTATCTGACTAGTTTAGAGACTAGCATCAGAGGATAAGAGATGCCCGGCACTAGATGGCTCGAAGAACTGTAGCTACTGCGTTCATCTTTGCTTTTCAAGCCTGGTTTCACTATTCTCTTTCGAAGATTGGATAGGCAGGCCTTAGATGGACTGATAAATGGGAGAACGACTAACTCACAGCATTCGCCACCCGTGCTCATTCCTAATAGGAGATAAGACGAGGAATGCTCTCTTCATTCCGTAAGATCACTCGGAAAGATTGACACATGGGTCTCAGAACTAAGGACTCTCATTAGTTTGAACTTGCTCTTTTCACTACACTACCAAGCATTTCCAGAACTCTCCTTAGCTGCTTCCTTAGGTTTCACTCCAGGTTTCACTACTTTGTCAGGGGCATTTTTTAAACTTTAGCACTAGCTGACCAGAAATAGGAACTTTTCTTTTTTCCACATAGGTACTAACTGACCTTAGAAGAGACTGAACCCCCTGACCCTTGCTCACTTCATTCAACATGGGAATCAGACCAGTAGTCAGAACAATAGCTCTCAGTCTGATCTTTAAAGAGAGGCCTTTCCCTGGCAAGAAGAGCATGGCAGGAGTGAGACTACCAAGGTTACAGGCAGATGTGCATCAAGGGAAGAGGTTGAGAAGGCATATGTTTAAAGCTTTTTTTTATACTGCTGGACCACGTCTAAAGCGAATCAGTTTATAAGGGAAATAGGCATAAAGGAAAGAAGAAGTAGCTGGCCCATGTATCAAGTCAATGGGCTCGTGTAATCTGCTATGGGCGGAAAGAAGCTCATGGCATATGTGTGATAAGAGAATGAATGCTAGAAGGAGAGAAGGAAATCTCAATCTTCGGTTTGAATGAAAGGATTTAAGACATCAATTGATGATCTACTTCCGAAAAGTCAATTCTGAAGAAGCCCTTCTATTGAATCAATTGGAGGAAGGACTACTAATAGGTAGTGGTGAGGTAGTTTTTATTAGTTTGAATCGGTGCTTCCTGAATTCAAGACTCAGCCTTCGGCCATCGTGAAAAGGCCTTCGAATGAAAGCTGAAGGGGGTTCATAACTCATCCCAATGATCGGGAATTCCAACTTGAAGGGCTGAAACCGGCGAAGACGCAAAGCGAGAAGAATTGGTTGGGCAGCTATGGAGCCCTTTGTTCTCCATCGTCTACCTTAGCTCAGGCGGCTACCTTCGGGAGGGAGATAGACTAGAAAGGAAGGAGACTAGAGGGAGGGCGTGCTACGAACTTCCCGTGAGTCGAGTCAGAAAAAGAGTGAGTGCGACTGGGAGATACGACATTGGGTCGCTACTAGATCGACTGAGTTGGTGGCGAATCCATAGTGCGGAGCCGGGTATGGGTATAGTGAATTCGAAGATAAGCTTATCCAAACTAATGGCTGGCATATAGAGTGGACGGTTCAAGACTTCTTTATGTCAGAGTACGACGGAACAGGATTACCTTCTTCTGCCGTTAGATCAAGAGTCAGTTGGTATTTCTCTCTTTTGCACTATCAAGCAAATCAGCGTCCGACGGCATATCCACCATAGAGGCTAGGGTAGGTATAGCATCGGAAAAAACAATTGATCTCTCGTGGGAGGTAGTGGAACTCAACATCTTCAAATCAGGATACCACGCACTCCAAATGCTTATGATACGGTTGTAACTTCAGATCACGGGTCCTATACTTCCCTTGGATTTGACTGATGATCCGGGCTGAATATCCCCTTTTGTTGGCGATACCATAAAAAGTTCCCATCTCGGCTGTTCCACATCGGTCCCCATTACTAACTCATCTGGAAACTCGTTCTTCCAATCTTCTTCATACTAAAGTGTTCTGATAGGTGGTCAGCTATGGCTTGTCCCTTAACAGCTTTAGGCACGACATATGCTATCTCGAATTCGGACAGCATCATCAGCCACTTAGTGGTCCTGTTTGACAAAGCTGGTTTTTCAAACAAGTACTTAAGGGGATTCATGCAGGAAATCAGTTTGACCAAATGGGAGAGCATGTAGTGTCTGAGCTTCTGTCCAAACAAGTGCAGCGCATGATTTCTCCAGTACTGAGTCATTCAGTTCATTATCCAACAATTTCCGATTGAGATAGTAGATAGGCTTCTTCTCTTCCACCAAGCTTTAGGCTGACGCCTGCCCAGCTGCATAGTGCCTCTTCTGAGAAAGATTGAGATGAAAGGATTGAGAATATGAAAGTCTTCAATTCAATAAGGTTGCTTCTTCTTTCCACTGGACACCCTACATTCTACAGAGGGGAATATGTTTGGAATAAAGGATCACTGCTTAGGTAGCCGACAAAAAGAAGTAGGGGAAGGCTCAGAAATAAGGTCTTACTAAGGTAGCGGGCAAAAGAGGGCTTTTCTTTCACTCCAGTTGGCTGATGGAAGTGCGAAGAAGGGGCCCGCAGGGGCTCCCTCTTTCCCTCCATTTGGACAGTGAGTTCTCCTTCCGTTTTGCAATCGGTGGAGGTTGTACATGGGTAGCCTGAGCACCGATTCTGATTGACGAATGCTTTCTTGCTGCTCCCCTTATTATATAAGCGTGGTAGATCGATGTAGCTGGCTGTGCCCTTGGCAATGTCGGACCGTTCCCTTCCCACTGCCATTTCCCGCTTTCCTACCAGCCACTTCATGATTGTTTCAGAGGGGATGCTTTCGCATCTACAACCCATAAAGAAAGATCTTGATTCCCCCTAAAAAGCGCTTAGTTGGCCTGGCCTCATGGATGATCGGAATGAGGGGGTTCTACTCCTTGTTGGCAGGCCCCTCCACCTAACTATCGCCCGGCCCATCAAGAATAGGAAGAGTAGTTCTGGAAAACCTGCCTCCTCTGGCCTACACTTCGGCTACTAATAAGGGGAAAAGGCTGAGTAGTGCTTCTCATAGCATGGAAGGTGACAGTCACACATATCCTCCTCCTGTCCGCATACTGAAGTCGATCGAGCGGGGGAAGAGAAAAGCTTGAATCCGCGACTGCCGAAAGCAAGAATAATTTGATTAAAGCAGCAAAGGAGGTGCGTAGCGAAGTCAAATAGATTGGAACGAAGGGCAAACAAAACAGTATAAGCCCACGGAGCGGTAATATCAGATGCAGCAAACCTGACTTACCAAAGATTTCCTTCACTGCATTTCCTTAAAGGAATTGATAAGACATAAGGAAGAGAAGGCTTAAACGAGTCAAGAAGGAAGTTCTAGAAGCCCTATCAGAATGGTATTCCCGAGTGCCCCTTATTTCCACGATACTTGATGTGCAAGGTTCCTTCTTTGAAGCCAAAAAGGTTTCAGTGCTTAGCATCTTCATTCATCTCAACACTCAAAAATATTCTTTTTGTCAGGATTTGGCCATCAACCCTGAGAGAGAAGAAAAGGAATCCAAACTCTCTTTAATGAACAGAGGTTGATTGGAGATCTACTTGGCAGAATAACAGGAGATCATCAGCAAAATAAAGGTGAGTCAAATCCAGCTTAGTCAATCTCGGGTGATGAGAGAACCTTCCATTACTAGAAGCTTTGGCAAGGATCCTGGAAAAGACTTCCATAGCAAGAACAAACAGATAGGGGAAAGTGGATCCCTCAAGCCCCCTATTGATGGAGACCGAGAACTTGGGAGTAGTGATACAAACCGCAATGCACTCAATCAGATGGGCAGGAAGGTCAACAGCTTTCAAAATCCCCATAATGAAATCCCAATGCACTGAGTCCTAGGCTTTATAAAAAAAATCCATTTTGATGGCATACCGAGGCTTCCCCCTTTTCCTGTGCTAGTATCTAAGGATAAAGAGTTCCTGAGCCAAAAGGACATTATTTATTTGTAATCTTTCTCCCTTCAACAAAAGCAGACTGGGTGGGGTAATGCTCTTGGGAAGAAGCCTTTGATCCTATTAGCAATCAATTTGGTAATACACTTATAGATCTATTGAAAGGGGAAATAGGCTGGCTGCAAATATCCCATGACTGTAGGATTAGGCACCTTTAGGCACCAAAACAATATGGAGTCAACTTATTTTAGAAGCTTGCCTGAAGCAAAGAAAGACTAAAGACTTTATGGCTTCTATTACATCTTGACTCACAATCTCCCAAGCACTTTTGTTTGAAGAAGGGGCAGAATACCCATCAGGGCCCGGGGCCTTGTTACTTTTAAGGGGGAACCTAGTTCTTTTCATTTTCTCGGCTTCCACGGAAAGGGACAAAAGGCATCTGTCCTCCTGGGAAAAGGTGAAATAAAAAATCTCTATAATCTCTGCCACCAACTCTATTTCCAAAGTAGGGTCACCACAAAAAAGATGCTGGAAAAAGGAGACAGCCTCTTGCTTGACTAACAGCTTTATGGTCTTATCATTTTTCTCCCTCGGCATTGGCATTGTAAACACTCAACAATCTGTTCTTGGACTACCTAGCTCTCACCACCCACTCCGCGTATTCATCACAGATTTGATCAAATATCCGCTCACACTCAGGTGTAGCGCTTTGCGCGTCCGACCTAGTTGAAGAGGTACTTGACGAGAAAGAAAGATTCTCATCTTCTATCATAAAATCGAAATCACTGGGCGTTGGATTCCCATATAGTACAAATCAATTTCCATTCATGCCAGCTCACTTTCCTTTATTCTTCTTCCTTTAGAGAAGTTCGTTTACCGTTAAGGATTATATAATACGATTCTTTACGATCAACATTTCCAGTATTCATACTGCGTCCAAGACGAAGTGAAAGTCGTACTTCGTATAGCTTTCTTAGAACTCTGTACTGGTCTTTGTTGTTCCTGAACGAGCAAAAGAGGAGCGAAACTCGCCAATTCCGGGGGAAGACTATTGCCTTCAATACAGTGATTTGTTCCTAGCGAAGCAAGCATATGAGCAAGCTTATTACCAAGAAAATGAAACTTACAGAAATCAATAGAAGTAGCGAAATCTAACACATCTTCTAAGTATAGTCCGAACGAATAAAGAGAGAGATCGCCATCGTTGAGAGTCTTAATTATTTGCAAGTTGTCCCCTTCAAAGATTACCGATCGCCATCCGGCCAAGATAGTTGCTTCCTTTGCCGCGCAGGCCTCACCTTCCACCGGTAGGATCTTGCCTGTGAACGAACGGAATCTCCATCCAAGGCACTGGCCGCTGCTGTCCCGAGCAATTGCTGCTACCATGTACCGGTCTTGTCCTTGTGGAAGCGCCGCGTCGAAGTTGATCTTGATCCTTCCTTCCGGAGGCGGACGGAACGTCTGAACATATATATTGCTGTTTTGCGCCGGGCACCCGAGCCAGTTGTGCTTGTCTGTAAGCATTGAGATAACTGCGACTCCAATTCCTCATTTCCGACGCTGACATGGACTTTTCCCCGTGCATTTCTCTGTTGCGTGAGTCCCACGCTTTCCACGCAATGATGATTGCGAGATAGAACTCTTCATTGCCCAGCTGCTGATGTAAACATGCTAGCCACCTCCACATCGTAATAGAGTCCCCACCGACACAGATATGGAAGGGCCAAGCACTCCAAACACTGCCCATTCCACCGCACCCTTGAACCACATGAGCTACTGTTTCCGGCGAAGCTCCACATCTGAAACAAGCTGGAGAGGCAATGATTTTCCGACGAAATCATTCAGCTCCCGAAGGCAGGATTTCCATGCAGGCTCGCCATAGGAAGAATCGGATTTTCGGGGGAATTGGCAGCCCCCATATGAATTTCCAATTCCTCTGTTGTACTCCACTACCTGAACCGCCACCACCCTTCGCTCTTAGTATGCCGAGCAGCGCCTTGATTCATGATGCTATGGTAGCAGGAGCGGACCGTAAACATTCCATTTCGTGAATAATGCCAAACCCAACGGTCTCGCGCGATAGAGCTACCCACTGGGATAGCTAGAATCCGAGCATGATCAATAGGCCAAAAAACTTGCTGGATAAGTGCAATCTTCCATGACCCCGAAGTCTGATCAATAATTTCAGAAACTTTTCCAGGGAAATGCCCTTGAGTTGGTCTCCTCGTAATGATTCTAAAGTGCCCATCATCCCGAAGCCATGAGTCGGTCCAGATGGATGTCTCGGTGTCATCTCCAATCCGACGACGAAGGCCATAAATAGGGGCAGGTCGCGCCTTAAGAAAACTCCTCCACGTTGCCGATGATCGGGTCCCTATTCCAGCGCTCAAAATATCACCCTCCGGAAAGTATCGGGCTTTGATGATTTGAGACAACAACAAATCAGACAATGACGGAACGGCTTCATGAATACAGCGGTTGTACTCATCACAGATGCGCTCAAGATGATAAGTCAGGTTACGCGCTTGACTATAATAGAATAGATCACCTTGGCCGGAGACAGACAAAGTAGGTAGATCCCTATCACGAGAGTTGAAAGCAAGTGGAGAAAGCTAACTCGAAATATCGTAATGTAAGATCGGATTAGATTTGACGCTATGTCAGTTGCGATGCCAGTAGCGTAGAGAAGTTCGTAGAAGCAACCTTCCTTCTTTCCTAAGAAGAAAGATCGTCGTAAGTGAGACCCATATTTTATTGCGTAGAGAGAGAAGAAGTTTGACGCCTCTCTTATCTGGTCAGACCAGTTCCGCAGCCTCCGTTATTCAGTCAGCTTGGCGCCCTATTGTTGCCGGCTAAGAACCCTTCAGGCGGATCTATTTTCTCTCGTTAGCTCAGAAAGGAAGGCTAGCTATATGCTTTACACATGCAGGTTGATCAGTTCACCCTTAAGAAATAGGCGGAAACTGCGCTGAATGATAAAGCCTCCCATGCTTTCCGTTGGTCAACAACCAACCACAACTCACTAGAATTTTTCACTACTCCTATAGTACAGGCTTTCTGTCTGGAGGGAATTTATTTGTCTCAATCAATCCATATGTTTAATGTATTTAAAACAATAGGTAATTGGATCGGATCTGTTTTTAACAACTTTCGACGCATCTTTCGAAAAGATGAAAATAGTCTTCACTCAAGTTCTAGTGATACAACTTCTACTCTCTCTAATACTAATGCTACAGTAAATGAGAGTTTGAAGGATCTATCTAATTTGCAGGAAAACGGAATAGGGGGTGAAGCCTATAAGGATGTCCTGGATATAGCAGAGATAGTTCCCAGCCCACTTGAGCAATTTTCCATTCTCCCATTGATTCCTATGAAAATAGGAAACTTGTATTTCTCATTCACAAATCCATCTTTGTTTATGCTACTCACTCTCAGTTTGGTCCTACTTTTTGTTCATTTTGTTACTAAAAAGGGAGGAGGAAACTCAGTACCAAATGCTTGGCAATCCTTGGTAGAGCTTATTTATGATTTCGTGCCGAACCTGGTAAACGAACAAATAGGTGGTCTTTCCGGAAATGTGAAACAAAAGTTTTTCCCTTGCATCTCGGTTACTTTTACTTTTTCGTTATTTCGTAATCTTCAGGGTATGATACCTTATAGCTTCACAGTTACAAGTCATTTTCTCATTACTTTGGGTCTCTCATTTTCTCTTTTTATTGGCATTACTATAGTGGGATTTCAAAAAAATGGGCTTCATTTTTTAAGCTTCTCATTACCCGCAGGAGTCCCACTGCCGTTAGCACCTTTTTTAGTACTACTTGAGCTAATCCCTCATTGTTTTCGCGCATTAAGCTTAGGAATACGTTTATTTGCTAATATGATGGCCGGTCATAGTTCAGTAAAGATTTTAAGTGGGTCCGCTTGGACTATGCTATGTATGAATGATCTTTTCTATTTCATAGGGGATCCTGGTCCTTTATTTATAGTTCTTGCATTAACCGGTCTGGAATTAGGTGTAGCTATATCACAAGCTCATGTTTCTACGATCTCAATCTGTATTTACTTGAATGATGCTACAAATCTCCATCAAAGTGCTTATTTCTTTATAATTGAACAAAAGCGAGGAATCTTTTTTATTCCGAGTTTACGAGGTGAAAGAGCGATAACTTCCTCCGGATCGAAAAAAAAAAAAGATGGAGAGCACGTCTGGTCAAAGTCTATCTTGTCTTTACCTTGGATACTCCAAGCCCTCACAGAGCTTACTTCTATAGAGGCGCTTGGGAAGAAATGGCCATCGGTGAGCCTGGGAGCTCAGGTTAGTGAAAGCTTGTCTTTTATCTTGTAGATAATCGACTGACCTACATCGCCTAGTGGGATTTCTCGGGACAAAAGAGGTTCGATGGAATTGAATCGGTGACTCAGACTTATGTCATACTCAGTTACTAACCTGGGTCACCTACGAACTCGGCTAATTACCTATCTATTTCCATTTACTAAATGGGGACAAAAGAGTTCGAAAGTTTCCCAAAGATTTGATTTATTCCGCTGTTCATGAATGGAAGTAGACCCCCGTTAGAGCAGCTATTGAGGTGGGGGAAATGCCGTAGCTGCTGCTACAACTCAACTAGTCTGTCTTTCTTTACGGGCGGTACTCTATACTGTTCTATTTCTTGAGATACTGAAGGGGGAAGACCCCAAAGAGATGATGATTGGCTCTTCCTTCATGAATACTTCCCTCTGGGCACTCATAAGAGTACTGTAAGCTAAGGCCACTCCCGCCGAGTTATTTATATGGCAATTGTTGGAGCTTATAGAGAGATCAAGATGTAACTCTCATTAGCCATACTTTTACACTTGGTTTTTACCTAGTAGGATCTGGTTTTTGAGATTGAGGTTTGACGTAGTTAAATGGTCATAGACCAACTCACTCATAGCCATTAAGCTTGACTCTGCATAGTTGCTTCAAATGGGACTAGATCAGCTCAATAGCGCCCATTTACTCTTTTATGGGGAACTTTTAGAGACCTAGGAAACTAAAGATGCCACCTACAGAAAAGGGGCGTAGAAATCAAAAGGCTTCTTCGGCATGTCTGCTCTGTAGGATGATATGAGCTCCTTATGGAACAGCTCAATCAGGGGTGATTCAGGTTTCGTCGTAGATTCAAGTCAATCCATGCTTTTGTCTTCGCCTTTCCCTAGTCTTTATTTTAGCCCATATATATGGGATGGTTTATTGGTCAGTGTGTTCCATATTCCAGTATTACATACGTGGGACTCATTTTTGAGATAAATCGCTGCCCCAAGGATATGTGAGTCGGTGGTCGATGAAGATCTTATCTACTTCAAGCCTCATTAATCAGTTAGGTTGGAGAAGTCGCTATTAGTTGGTTGGTGACTGTGGAAGTGTTATGTAGGTCAAAAGCCGGTGGAAGAGAACTAATTAAAGAAAGCCCTTTGAAAGCACATCTTTAACCTGGCCCAAGTAAAGTAAGCCTAAAGAGCCCAAGCGAGATAGGCGGCGATTGAGAAGCTTTTCCACACTTGAGCGGGCAGATTAATTAGAGCCCTTGCTAGACTCTCCCTCAGACCGGAATGCAATTGGCTTAAGAAAAGCAAGCAACTGCCGACCAGGCAAGAGAACATATTTACAATTCCAGGGAAGGATGACCGAAGACCGTGGAAAGCTACTCTCTCTAAACTAAATCGAAAAAGAGCTTATCTTATAGCAGCTCTACCAGGGAAGCAGAGCGTAGGGAAAGGGAATAAGTCAGTACTTTTCCTGTAAACGACTCAGCGCTTTGAAAGCCTGAACGTGAGTAGCATTGGATTAGTGAGCGGTGTGACTTTCTGGGATGGAGCTCTTTACTTGAAATCCTTATCTTATTAGGTTAAGAATCGCAAAAGATATGGTATCCGGTATCCCAAGTGGGAGGAATAAGCGCAATAGCCATCGAGTCCCCGACCCCGCTTTTTAAAGAAAAAAAAAGAAAGACCAGGCGAACGGGAAATTGTTTAGATAGAAAATCCATTCCGCTGCTCTTGTTCAAGAATCATTTTCTAGTGGACTTGGCTAGAAAGCCTAGAACAGATTCACCAGGAACTCGAACCAATCCCTGGACGTGGGGAAATGGAAATAGAAAGGAAAGAGCTGGATGTTGGGAAAGAGCAGACTGTCTTCCTTTCGAGGCATACTACTATCCTACTATCTTTCTCTCCTTTGACGGTCAGATCGATCCCTTATTGAATTGAAAGGAATTCTTATCGGAGTTGGGGTTCTCTCCATTCTCTTTCTCGATGAATAAGGGAGTCCGGCAGGAGACAAAGAAGAAACTATGAAAAGGAACACCGGCTTGTCGTCATACACCTTAGCAGATTGAAAGATCAACCCGAAAGTGGAGTTCGCAGCTAAAGCCAAAACAGAAAAGAAGGGAAGCAAGGAACTGAAACTGAGTTAGAGCATGGAATGGGGGACATGACAGCACTAGAAGGATCAGGCTTCACCGACCTGTCCCCTGTCAATCACTGTTCTGTCACTGTTCAAAAGAAAGATCTTAAAATATCTTAAGTGAATAAGTTCTTGATTCCCGTCAATAATGAAATGGCTGTTTTCTTTTATTGCCAACCCCTATCTTTCTTTCAATCGGATGCCATGTATGAAGCATCTCTCTCAGGACCTCACCTTTACTTACTCCCTTTAAAAGAAAGACGGGTAGGAGAATTTCAATGATTTCGAGTGTCAGTCATCTTCGATAGTTTAGAGAGAGGAGCCACCTTTGAAAGACTGAAAAGCTGAACCAATCTCGTGAACTACAGAACAAGAAAAGAGGATTGCTTCAGTGAGGAAAGCTACGGAAAGTCAGTCCCGATTGACTCGATCAACAAGCAGTTGTCGGATTTCGAAGTGGTAGAAGAAATCGAAAAAGAAAGAGTGGATGAACCAGGACTTCAAAATGTGATGATTTTATGGATTTTGCTCACGCTATCAGTCATCGGTAAAACCTAAACGTTTTTTCTCGCACTGAAGTGAGGGTCCTGCTTAAGGAAGGTCGGTAAGGAAGAGAGAAAGCCGGTTCAAGGAAGGGGCACTTAGTACGCACTCTCTTTGGATTGCTTTCTTCCTAAGAAGCCCTTTAGCTCAAAAGTGGGAATACCCAGAAAGATAAACTGGGGAAAATCGAAAATAAGTCTTACCTGTCCTATCAAAAAGAAGGATAGAAAGTCAGAAAGGTACGAAAGGACGGCATACTCTGTCCCTTAGTGAAAGCGTGAAAACTCAATCCCATCTCTTCATGTTCACAAAGACAGTTCAAAAAAGCGTAGCCTGCGCCCGGTGGGGAAGAAGAGTGAGACTGACTAGCAAGTGCCCAAAAGGCTCAACATCAACCCAACAAGAGACGGATTCTTGCTTAGCGCGCAGCAGGATACTTGACTTTCCGGATGGAATTAGTAGGATAAAGCTTCTTCTTTTTCGGGCTTACTACGATTCCCGGGTGCCTCATGGACAGACGCTAAGCAAGGCCTTTCCTTTACTAGCCTCCTCTTGGACCCCGGTTACTAGATAAAAAGGACATCCAAATATCTTCCAATCAGAATAATTGGGAGGGCTACCAGACCATACCTCTTCAGGAGTCTTAAACTCAAGAGATGAATGGGGAGAACGATTCACCAAATAGTAAGCTGTAGAAAAGGCTTCAGCAAAAAAAAAATGCCCTTGACAAACCAGCATTAGAAAGCATACAACGTGCTCTCTCCAAAAGGGTTCTGTTTATGTGCTCTGCCACACCGTTCTGCTGTGGTATTTTCATGACTGTGAGATGCCTGAAAATTTCATCATTCTTGCAGAACTCTCTGAACTCACCCTCACAAAATTCCAATCCATTATCTTAATTCTTCTCCGGAGGGTTCCCTTCCCGAATGCGAATCTCTATCTCTTTGCGGCTACAGCCTATTCTAATAGGACCTATATTCAATCTCTTAAGTGACTTCTGAACACTAGCTAGCTCTGGACCTACCTATATTATATTAGCCATGAGCGATCACCAAGCGGAGTTGAAAGAAAAGAGACTTGACATGCCAAAACTTCGTTCGCGAGCTCGGAACGAACGGAGCGGAAGGGATCATAAGTTCCAGGGAGAAGTTAAAAAAGACGAGCACTTAGGACCACGGAGCCAACGTTTAAGACAAGGCTAAACGAGGGTGGATGTAATTCACGGTAAACTCCTCTCGTTGTGAAGAGAGTGAGTCTATAGAGCCTACGAGCAAAATCTTTTTTGTCTCTCAATAGCCGAGTGGTTCCTTGAGTTCCGTAGACTATTGTACTAGTAGGGCTCGCCTATTATTCCACCCACGTCTATCCATAAGTCATGAGAGCGAGCTTGGTTCTCCGGTGCATGGCTATTTCCCCCGTCCAGTCCCCCCCGGTTGGGCCAAGCTAATGAGATCCGGGCTCAGCCCATTTGTAGTAAACGCAGCTTAAAGACTATCACTATTCCAAAACATTGATGAAAGAAAACCCCAAAAAGTTATTCCCACCCTCCCAGGGGGGTACTTGATTGATCAGGGGAAAGGTCTACTTTTGACCCCTTATGATATGGGGGTCGTTAGCGCTACCAGTGCATTTCTTCCTCTGCTTGTCCGCTACCCTTAATAATGCCTTCCGTCAGTATGAGTGAGCGTGTTTCCCAGCTCCCGGTCTTTCTAAAGAACAAGGGTTCTAAGAAATTCAGCCTTGTCATGGCTGGTTGGGGTTAGAATTCATAAAGGTGGGTAGAGATGGCCGCAGTAGATTCTTCCGACCGAGTCCCAGTGGCAGAGTCTTGAGGCACGAATCCAACGGCAAGAGAATCAGCGGCTGATCGCGATTCATCAGTCGCAATTCTCCCAGCAGCTATCCATTTTTTTGAGTTCGCCAGTCAATGACTGAGCTGTGATTGCATAGGTAATATTTCAAGCTGGAGCGGAGGCAGCAGAGACGAAGGTGAGAGCAGGGGGGTAGGAGTGCAAGGGCAATTAGTACGGGTTGCCATATATATCTGGATGGATTGGAACGAAGGGATGAAGGAGGGAAAGCACTAATTGAGGCAAGTTTCCTATCCCATGGGGCTGGCCTCCGACCATAAAAGAAGGGATTGGACTCAGGTAGGCAAGGCAGGATCCCAACCCATTTATCCCATCAAGCAAGCATCAGAGTCAACAGGCTTTGTATCTTTCTCATCCGGGATAGGCCCCGAAAAAGAAAGAGCTGCGAAATTGGAAAGACTAGCACAAAGAAGCGATGACTTTCTCTTCTCGGGCCAGTCACCTTCATTCGATGCGTATAGTTTTTGCTAGAGTGGGCGGCGATGTCCTTCCCTCAAAGTGCGGTGGAGAGATGAGTTGCAAGATGAGTCGATGTTATCGAAGGTAATGATTCCTGTCCAAAAAGACTCCGGAGTGGCATATTCGACACAAGATGAACCTCTATCCATCAACTGATCTGTCTGGGGGCGGGAAAAAGAGTACCGATCTACTTCTTCCGCCCATGCGTCTCGTCCAAGGGCGAGTCTAGTATTCCGCCCTTTCTGGTCGCTTGTTTCCGATTCCCCTACTCGACCCGATTCAATCCCTCCTGCCTTCCTCTTGCATCTTTCTGCATGATGAATCTCCGGGGGGAGCAGCGGAGTTTTGGCCTGTCCCTCTAGATTAGCCTATTCTTTCTTTTTTATCGGTGGGGGATAATCCGTCCGTTTCAAAGGTAGCTCATTCCTCTTGATTCGCCAAACTTTGTTCCTAAAGATCCCTCTTTCATCGGCATTGAACCTAACTAGCAGGTCTCATCTGACTGTTCCTATCCCCGGGATCGGCGGATAATTGCTACTCTTGTGCAAAAAAGTCTGGAATGCCAAGTGCGCTGCATTCCTATCAATGAAAGATGAGCTTCTATATATAACTAAACAAAAGAGAATGGAATCTAAGTCAACGCCTCGATTGAAGATTCCCTTGAATCGGATTGCTCGAGCCGCGGTGAGAAAGATAGTTCTATAGATACCACAGCCTTTACGAGGATGGGTGCCTCTCGACAAAAATAGACTTTTTCCAAAAGCCACCGATCTATAAAGATCTCAATATCGTATTCGTCTAGAATTTCAAAAAAAATTGCGTTTTCATTATAGTCTTACAGAACAAAATGAATGAAATACGTTCGTATCGCCGGAAAAGCCAAAGGGTCAACAGGTCAGGTTTGACTACAATTACTTGAATTTTGATAACATCCTTTTTCAATTGGGTATGTCTTCGACTATAGTGAATTAGGTGAAGTTACGGAAAGAGAGGGATTCGAACCCTCGGTAAACAAAAGCCTACATAGCAATTCCAATGCTACACCTTAAACCACTCGGCCATCTCTCCTACATAATGATTATTACCCAAAAACCGAGTGAATAGCGAGTCATTCATATTAGAATCTTATTGGATCCGTCGGGACTGACGGGGCTCGAACCCGCAACTTCCGCCTTGACAGGGCGGTGCTCTGACCGATTGAACTACAATCCCTTAAAAATTAGGTGTACAGCCTAACTTCTTTTTTTTTTTCTTCATTCGAACCATTTAGTTTCGCCGTGTTGTAACAGAGACACGAATGATATACTATTAGAATCTATTTCGGACGATCGGATTGACAGTCTGGGCTTTCTAACATATGATTATTATGATATATATTATAAAAAGTAGACTCATAGTGGGCTAATTCATGAATTGAATCATGACTATATAAGCTATTCTGATATGTTGAGATTCCATATAGATGAAATCGTGGAAGCGGACCTTTGATTTCCTTGGGCCACGCAAGAATTCGTGGTCAGATTGAATCTGCTTGTTCCTGGATGCTCTATAGAAATCTATCGCTATTCCTTTCCTCGACCGATAAAGCTTCATTCCGAATCACAAGAGCAATCTCTTTTTTGAATGATTTTTTTTTTTCGTTTTCGTTATGGTAATGCAATGCAAGAGGTCGGAAATAAGGTTGTTTCTGATGATGAAAAGAACTTTTCTCTTATGTGAAATTTATGAAAACCCGAAATGTTGGTAATCTTAGAAGACAGCTGTCGGTATCTGATGGTCAGATACCTATGGTCGGTATATCTTTGAAAGCTCAGACGGAGAGAATAAACGGACTCCTCGAGGGCTACTTAAGCCACTTTAGTGCAAACCAGAAGGACTGGAGCTGTTGGATCTTGCTCAGTGCTGCTATAACTTAACAACCAAAAAGCTCTGCGTCGAACTTCAGCCCCTTCGGGTCCGTAGCGCCACGGGGCAACAGCCTCTGACGCCCCACACCATTGTGACAGGCGGGGGCTTGCCCATCAGCCTACTTTGACAAGAGGTGGCAGGAGCGCAACGACCTAGCCCAAACCTACTTAAACAACCTAAAGGCTTGGCCCGGTCTGAAAGTAGACCTTGTAGAAAAGCGGATAGGAGAAGTAGCCTATAGACTCAAGCGACCAGCTCGGTGAAAATTCACCCCTATTCCATGTGAGTCAGTTGACTTCGATTAGACCAGACCCACCCAGAGAGGAACGTGCCCACGAGGGCACCACCAGATGTTGTAGATAAACCTACTAAAGAAGAAGTTTAGTATATCATAGCTGACCACACCATGGGCTAGCCCATACACCCACTGCACGAGTGGAATACTACTTAGTCAAGTAGAAAGGCCAACCTGAGAGCGAGGCAAGCCGAGAACGGGCTGAGACTTATGATTCGAAGACCAAGTCAGAGACTGCTGGACGTCTCGCAGAGCGACTCTCAACGAGGACGTTGAGACTTAAAAAAAAAATAAAAAATATTTTTTGGTTTAATCCGCCTTTACTAAAGATCAAAGAGTACACTTGTACTCCGGATAATAAGGGAAGGGTTTTTTTGAATCCAAGTTTGACTCTGATTAGATCCTTAGCGCTTGCGCTAAGTAAGCAAACTACCTTATGTAAAAACCGAGGAAAATAACGTAAAGTAGAAACGAACAAGGTCTTACGGCACGATCACTATATCTTTTCTTTTTCTTTATCTTTCCTCTATGGAAAGAGGGGATGATACGTGGCGTGGTATACCTAATCATTTAGTCAACGAGACGTACGTAAGTCGACATAGCTCCGTGTATATGTTCTTTGAAGCTAGAACCAATCAATAGAACGAAATGAAATAATGGTAAGCCTAGGGCGACGAACATGGCTCAAGAGTGTCTATACAAAGCCCTTCTCTTCTTCACTCAAAGAGGCAATGCACCAGCCAGCCAGCCAGTGTGGTGGCGAACACGCTGTGCTGTAAGCTAAGCTGTTCACCTTGTAGACGTAGAAGATATAGAAAGTGTGCCGTGCGTGATTCATAAGATTCTATAGTAGATTATTTATTTCACTTAGCCCGCCTCTCCCGTGACTTTCCGGACCAACCAACCCGGATCTCGCAAGTCTTCTCTGCATTTTGGGAGCAGAGCATGCAGCAAAATCGAGCAATGGATCTTAGAAGAATTCCACTTTCAAGCACGACTCTTTCTATTTCTGCGCTGGCATTTGAATTGTCTCCCTTCCTCTTTCAATCGAAAGACTCGATGCAGATAGCTCTGGTCGCCCCCACTTCTGCCTCTATCAGGCGGCGACAGAACCCACCCCCACAGCCACAGTATGGAGGGCAAAAGCTAAACCTTAATCCACACTACAACCAATCCTAATTTTATCCAGATCGATATATGATGCTAAACCGAAACCGAGATAGAGAGAGGGCTTCCCCTTTGTTTGTTGTCTCTTCGAGACAAAAGCACTCATATGTCATATGAATGGTGCTAATTCCCATGTTCTTTCTAGTCTCGTTTGGTTTCGAGAACATCCCTCTCCCCGTCCCTTACTCGTTCTTTTGAAAGCCGTCATCCTGGATTTGATTTGCGTATGCCGGGGAAAGTACCTCACCTTTATACATGAATTTTGATTCCAATTTCCTCCTCGGGTCTCTATAAAACAGAATGAAAAGCCTGGGTGGAAGCACAAAAGTCGAAAGGGGGGAAGAAGTCTAGTGCTAGTTCTTACTGACACTTCTTTATCTAACTTTCATTTTTGAGTGCTTTCTTTGTTCTCTTATTTATTTGGATTGAATGAAAGAAAGAAAAAACTTCCCTTTCTTTCTCTTCTTTTTATCCCTTCGACGAATTTCGGCTATGACCAATGCCCCACTAGCTGAATAGGCGTAAGAAAGCTACCTGAAAAAAGGCAAGGTGCACCTTGGATTGAACTCGACGAATTGCATTTTGCCAGAGATATTTTTTTAGTTAGAAAGATTCTCTATTGGAAATTCAAAAAAAATCAAGAAAATAAAGGGTCTCGCTCTTCCGATCCCTCTTCAGGCCGTGTTTTCATCTCCAGGCATGTGATCTTTGATGAATTATCATTTCCATTTGCTACTATCCAGTCTCCAGGTTCTACTAATGACACTTCTTATGATGATATGGTTTTCATCCCTGTGGTGCGTACTGAGGTTTTTTCCTGTGATTCCTCCGCCGGCAGCTCCTACTATGGAAGTTTTATCACCACTTCCTTCTAGTTTCCCTGCTCCAGTTGAGATGACTCATGCCACTAATGCAACGACTTCGGCTGCTTCTAGCATTCCGGAGATTCGAACAGCTCTCACACATCCTATGCCTCAAACCCTGAAGGTTTTCAACCAGTCTAGTCAGTCCAGGAGGACTCTGCAATACCTGCTTGTATGTCATCCCAGTCTCATTTGCCCTTGAGGACTCAGAACCACTTTTCATCATCCCTTCAGTAGCATTCCATTGGTCAACTGACATGGCCTGCTTCCCTTTTCTTTCAGGAATGAGAAAATCCGAAAGTCCCATGGCAGAAGTCTGCTCTCGAGTAAGAGCAACAGTGCCACGAGCCACTTGCTTGATCAGGAAATTCTTGAAGATTTGGCACTGATTAGTGGTATGCAGGTCTGTCAAGTGCCATCTGCAGAACTTCTATAACCCCTCATCGCAGAAGATTGGGAACCTAAGGATACCAGAACCCACCAAATCATTAAAGAGATGATTGGCAGTGATGGTCTCCCATGACATACCTTGTGCCTGCACAGAGAGTTCAGTATTCAGATTAATTCAAGTCAACTAAAGAAGGAAAAGGAAACCTATCCACCTCCATCATCAAGAGGACATCGATTCATCTTGGCAGCTACCGAAACCCTTTCTAGATGGGCAGAAGTGCTTTCTCTTAAAGAGATGAAAGCTTCAAGCCAATCGGTCGGGTAAGCCAAGGGCATGGATGAGTGAACTCGATGCTAGAAGGCTGCCGTAGTTGTAGAGCTTTCAAAGAAAAAATTTCTTGAGGTTAGCAATTGCAATAAAGAAAAAGAGGAAGTCTATACCTATATTAAAAAAAAAATATAACTGGAGCCAAGAGTCAGCATCACTAGGAGTTTCAGGTTTTTTCCTAGAGCCAAGCTAGAGAGGAATGTCTCCTAAAATAGTCAGTGAAGAGGAATCTGAAAGAACTCAAAGTCAGCGTGGACGAAACGGTAGTCTTTTTGACTTTTCGTTACCGGGAGAAAAAAGACCAGCAGGCGGCGTCCGCTAGAGCTCAAAGTTGGCGTTTCCGGCTAGATTCTTTTTGACTTTAGGAGTTAGTTTAAGTTGATTCGACTTCTTCCCTGAAAAGAGTTCTATTTAGGAGAGTGAACACTTATTCTTCTTCCTTTTCTTTCATCAGCAGAGAGTTCAAAAAGAGAGGAGCATGAAGATAGTTCAGTTCTTGATGCTCTTCGAGAATTTGATGCTTCAACCGTGCTTGGCTTCCCAACTTCTACTCCTATAAGAGGTTAAAAGAAACTCGACTGAGTTGGAGAGGAGAGAATGGCCACTCATTGAAGGCTTTCTCCGCACCGCGGTAAGAGTATCGGCAGAAGAAGCGGGTGTAAGGGCTCAATAAAGTCGAAGAGGAGCAACTACAGCAACTCAAAAGAAGGGTTCCTACGCTTCAGCTCTATGAGCGAAAGACACTATTCTAGTAGTGGAAAAAACCTCTCTTCTTCTATTAGTAGAGTGGATTCCTATTTTCGATTGACTTTCTTACTTCCTATCCCTGTCGAAAAAGTGAGCTCTTTCCTTCCTCTCCACTCGAAGTAGATTGAGTTGAGTGACTCCTGCCCTTATAGGTAGTTTAGCCGTAAAAAGTCTTTATTTGTTGAGTTAAGAAACTTCTTCCGCTCCTAGACCTTTAGAATTGGTTTCCGGAAAAGAAGTTCTTCGGGGAAACTCTCTAGTGCCAACGGTGGATCCGGTGCCACATATGATTCTATTATCACTTCCGATAGGCAGGAACGAGATCCCTCCTGCTACCCAAAAGGGTAGACCAAAAGCACTGAAATGAATATGAGAAAGCCTACCTATAGAAGGAATCTTTCGTTACTAGAACCCCTGACTAGTGACTGTAAGCGAAATTTATTTAGTGAACGCCTGGTCCTCTCGAACCAGATAAAGACTAACCTGGGGATACTGAGTTCAATATTTTTATGTATAGCTCTGTTATCTCTATCTAAATGACTAAGTTTTCCAGTGGTCTCTCTCCGGACCAAAACCATCCCTTCCAGCGTTAGCGCACTAGATCCCAATCTTTTTAGCAGTTCTTAGAGAACGAAAAACACCGCAATGTTGCAAGCTATTTTAGCTTGTCCCAACCAACCCCTTCTCTCAATCAATGCACACAAATATGCTTGCTTGGACAGACACAAACATATGCTTGCCCCTACACCTTCCTATACCGGGAACCACTATGTCTCCATAGAGGTTCTTAGTCTATATGCCGAGACTAGCAACTGAGAAGGAGACAGATTCCGTTAGACCACTAAGTGAAATAATGAAATTGTTACTTGACTTTAGATCTTTCGCTAAAGCGATACAATCTAAATGAAAGTCTCTATAAAAACAATGGAACCCAGGCAGAAGGTGTACCCTCTAAAGCGGATGGTCGAGCAAGAGAAAGGAAAGAGGTTCGGCGGTCAGACTATCTTCTACTTCTAGAATCGATAACGGGCTCAACACCAGGCAAAAGAAAAGTCTATTTCAGGCTAAGCTGATGTATTTGCAGAGTCTTTTTCTCCAACTAGAATATAGTTGAGCCCTCTTCCTTCTTTCGGGAATCGATTTGACGTTCAACTTTAGCTAATAGCTAGCCTAATCAAAGAGGCTATATCAACGGTCTGGTGACGGTGAGGTATTGTAAAGCTCCCACACTCAAGTCCTATAGAGGGTAACTCCACCTAGGGTATAATATATATTACCGGATTCCATTCCCTTACTAGTTTCATAGCAGAGACGAAAGAAGATAAAATAAGGGCAGGTAGCTAGGCTAGTGCAAGAGTCCAAGTCGGGAGCGTCTAGTAGGTTTTGGATCAAGGATGGGCTCTTTCTCACCAGAGAGAATAGCCTATACGTGCCCAAGGTTGGAGACTTAAGGAAGGAGATCTTAAGGGAGTGCCATGCGGCTGGTCACCCACGGAGGACACTGGCCCTTATAGCACGAGGTAACTACTGGCCAAAGATGTAGGAAGAGGTTTCAGGGTATGTGAGAAAAGAAAGCTAGGATAGCGGAGCTAATAGGAGTGCGCCTAAGTTGACGAGTTACAGCTTCCTATGGGTAGAGGCGCTAATGAGCTAGTCTTCTTCCGGGCATAGAGGAGAGTGAAAGCAGAATCAACTTCAATTTAGAATCTTCTTCATGTCATGAGCAACTTCTGTTGCATGAATTGAGTAAGGGTCGGCGAACGAATTTAGTGACGAGTTACGGCTGCTAATAGTTTAGCTCCTACTTCTGTGATAATAGAACCTGATCTTGCTATTGAGAAGAGAGGGCGCCTTGGCGAAGGAGCTAATTTAACCACCGGAACCACGAGGAAACCGAGCAACTGAACTCCTAGATCGGATGTGATTGTAATTCGTGCTTGGCAAGAGTTCGTTCCCGAAGGTTCTAACCTATCTTAATCCTTACTAGCTCGCCCTACCTTTCTTCTGTTGTTGTCTAGGAAGAACAGAGAAAGTCTCGTCGTCTACTCTTAGCTGGGAGAACTGAGAGCCTTTCCCCAAGCAAAGAGGGTGAAATCGGCTTCAAAAAAAAAGAACATTTGAAAGTTTTCAGTCTGGAAATCTTATTCAAAAAACATCAAATAACGAAAATCTAATCGGGGACTGGCATGTCCTAACTCTAACTTCTCTAAACAAAAGTCGGTAACATAGGCTTCAGTGGATTTATTACCCGGGAATCATCGGTATAATTTCAAGTCGAAAATAAGACCTTTCGGGCAGCAAGGGAACGAAGCTGTAAAGCTAAGACAGGTCAAACGCCCTCCAAAAAAGCATTCGATGCATTTGTGAAGAATGAAAAAGGGAAAGAAAGACCAGCTACAGAAAGACAAAAGAGACAAGAAAAGTGCCATACTATGTATGGAAAGACAGAAGCTGACTATTTGTAAAGTCAAGATCAGCGGGAACATCCGCCAGAGCGAGCTCAAAATGGGCATTTCCGGCCAGTTTTGAGTTTAGGAGTCGGAGTTTTAGACTCGGCAAAGGCATCCGCCTATCTAGGAACTTAAGGAGCTTAAGTAGAAGAGTGAACCCCGAAAGAGTAAGGTAAGGCCTAGAGCCTATCAGAGTTTGACCGAATAGCAGCGGACTTAGCTTCAAAGCTTGAAGTGAAGGCTTTACCTTCAATCAATGCAGGAGAAGTTTCGACATCGGAAGCTAATTAGCGCATAGGCAGCGCTGCGCCGTCTCTTGTACCGTTTTATAGAGAGAATTTGAGTGTTGACTAATCCAAAAAGGAAGTAACCAATCGACCAGACCAATCTTTCTGTGAAGGCGGCGAAGGGCAGGTAAGGCTTTGAAGCCAAGCAAGCAGCTATTGGAAAGAAGTTTAAACTATAACAGCTGTAGAAAGAAAGAGAAAAACAGGTGCCATCCTCTGAAATGGCAGCTAGGCTCGTTAGGAAAAACAGACTTCTGGCGTTGGGAAGCGGGGTAGTGACACCGATCAAGCCCTTCACTCGGCTTCCTCTTTTCCTTACTCTACTTACTAGAATTCATTGACAAGACCAGTTTCCACTCCCGGAGCCGGAGGTGACTCGCTAGCCCTTAAAGAAGTGTTTTCTTCCTTCGAGGCTTCTTCCTTTGTCACAGAAAGCTCTCCTCTATTGACTGATACTGATTATCCCATTTCAACGTGAAAGTCTATGAAAGAGAAATGCTATTCTTATTCCTATGTGGCCGACCCATAACGCCTTAAAAGGGCCTTGCACCTTATGTTCTTTATTCCAACTAGAAAGTGACCCAATAAGTAAGGAAGCGAAGCTGTAGCGGTTGTTCTTCCTTTTTTTCTTGCCTGTGGTCGATGATCTAATCATAAGAATAGGAATACTTCTAAAATCACCGAAATAGAATAGGAATAGAGGAGCTCCTCACCTCAGCGGAAGAAATAGAATCTTTATCGCACTTCCTGCTTCCACCGAAAGGAAGTTCAGTTCACAACCACCTTTTCTTCGGGAAGGCATATAAGGGAGAAAGACTTTTCATAGAATAGATCGGTAAAGACCTTACTCTATTTTTTTCCTTTTTGACTTTCCGGGCGTCTCTGCCTTTGCCTCTCGATACGCTCCTTCCCGCACTACTCTTAGTAGGCCACTCAGTCCCTTAAGGGTTAATTTGACTGTGGATGAATAGTGTCAGATCCACTCTGCTGATTCGAGAACAATTTCATTGCCTTGGCACAGCTATCAGCCAAAGCAAATCGATTTCATGTTGGCGTAAAGGTATCAACGAGCCTTTCCGTTAATTCAATATCTGTCTCGTTCTAAGGAAAGTCCTATTAGAAAGCTGGGGCAAGCCTAAACCTGATATTCAACCATTCCTGCGGCGAGTTTAGCCATCCTTGTGGTGTGGGAGGAGCCTAGTTTGACTTGAAAGAATGAAAGGAAAGTCAAGAATCTCATTTACCGGGGCTACGGACGTCTTGTCAGAGCCTCTGATTGGAGTGTTTGCATTTTCGCGAGTTGTTGCGAGGGAAGCTTTCCTGTGCTCTTCCTTGACCCCGAGCCCTACGGAAAACCCTTCCATTCCGATTGGTTGTCTCAAGAGAGGCTTCAAATCGATTAGGAAAGCGAAATATCTCATTATGGGGTGCTCCCGCGCCTTCAACTAATTCAAGCGATTCAGTCAGTAGGAAAGCCACTTTATTATTATTGACTATATTGTTAGTGATTTTTTCAAATATTCCGTAGAGCGGTTTAAAGCGTTATTGGTTGCTCAGGGTTTTAACCAAGGAGTCGATTTTCATGAAAGATTCAGTCCAGTGGAATCCTGGATCCAGGCATAATATCCCATTCCCCTTAACTCATATCTATCAGCTCGATATCTTATTCTCTTTACCGGGAAAAAAGCCTATCTATGGAAAGGAGCCTGACTTAAAGCCCACAGCCCTGTTTGCCTAATCTTGTATTGCCTGGCTGACCTATACCCATAACGTCTTGGCCAAGCAAGCTGGTGCCCCATGCCAAAAGGGGGAGTCTCCCTTTTGACCCAGGGCTACTAACCCAAGCACAGGAGACAGAAAGCAATAATGTCATTGACAGGGAGAAAGGGACTCAGAGCGAGGGCGAGTATGCGAAGGCTTTCCTGTCTCAGGGAATGTATAATAGCCGGCGGGCTCCATTGCTTTCCTTCTCTGTCTGGCTGTTTAGTAGGAGTCGCTAACGAGTGAATGTGTATCCGGCCCATTGCCGACTCGGATTTCCGTATCGTATTATTGTTCTTTGTCTAAGTTCTATTTCTTTCTTGCTTTCAATGTGTCCCTCAGTTAGTGCAGTTGCTGGCCTTTCGCTTCTCACCTTGAGTTGACTGAGACTGAGAGTCAGGGTGCAAGCCAGGGGATGTGGCTAGTCTTTGACTAAGGTTGATTGCAGTTTCTCTGGTTCTTGATTGAGTCTTTGTCTTGCAGTTGCAGGAGTGATGTCAAACCTCTTGCTTGAGTTGTCTGTATTGGAAGTCTGGTAAGGAGTGGAAGTCGTGTAAGCGGCTTGTTCCGAATTTGCC